CTGTACTTAAATTACCTATACTATTACTTAAAACTAAAAGTCCTTTTTCTAAACCGTAAGGTCCTAATAATTCAACAGAACCTTTATCTAAACTCTTAGAAGTTTGACCACCTAATTTTAGAACACCTTCTACAATATATTTATTATAGAATAATTCAATATAGAATCTTTGATTAAAGAAACTAAAGATATTATAACCAAATCTAGAGAATTTAAAATTAATAAGTAATTTAGGTAAGAATTCAGATAATAATACAGAAAGTATACTTAATGAAACAGTAAATACAAAAGGTAATAATTTAAATAATGTAGGTACAGCAAATTCAGTATCTAACATTATTTCATGACTAGGATGAATAAATAAACTATTATCTGTAAAGAAACCAGTACCTAATCCAATAAAAATATCTTTAGTTAAATAACCAAAGAAGATTGAAAAAATAGCTAAAATAATTAAAGGTAAAGTCATAAATAAATCACCTTCGTGAGCATGTTTATAATTAACTAAAGGACCATTAGGATTAGTTAAGAATGTTAAATATAATACTTTAGCTGAATATAATGTAGTAAACATAGCACCAATAGTAGCTACAAAATAAACTATAGTACTAGATAAATAATACTGTCCATAAGCAGATTCAAGAATAAAATCTTTAGAATAGAATCCAGTCATAAAAGGTACAGCAACTAAACTTAATGAAGCTATTAACATAACTGAATAAGTTAAAGGTAAAAATTCTCTTAACCCTCCATATTTTCTGAAATCTTGATTATCTGCTACTGCGTGTATAACAGAACCAGCACCTAAGAATAATAACGCTTTATAAAAAGCGTGATTTACTAAATGGAATAAAGCTAAATTATAACTTGATAAACCAACAGCTATTACCATCATACCTAATTGCAAAATTACACTAATAATAATGTAATGTGGACCATTTCTTTACTAATTTTTATATTTTTCCCATTTATCTTTAAATGCTACTCATTCATTTAATTTTAATATATCGTTAGTATCTTTATATGTTCTAACTACATAAAATTCTTTTATTAAGTGAAGACGCTTGGATTTTAATGTTCTTAAAGGATATTTATTAAAATAATTATCTATCATATTAAATATTTCTTTTTTTCTATAGATAATATATTTAAATGCTTCTCCTCTATCATTACTAGGATCTACTCGTCCCCCATAAATATTTATAAGGGGTTCTAATAAGTAGATATTTTTTTGGGTAGCACTTAAAAATACCTGACCTGATGATTCACTAAAATATATTGAACCATCACTATCTAAAAATCCACTAAATCAACCGTTATAAAAAGTTAAGGGGTTTGGATATTTTAATGATATGTTATATTTATTACACAATTTATTTAATTGTAGTAAACGAGTAGGATTTCTTATTTGACCATTTACAGCTTCAATTAATTTAACTAAACCTTTTTTATTACTTAAATTATATCTTAATGCTTTAGCTCCTGCTATTGGTCTTATACTTCCTCCAAATTTATGTAATATTTCATATAATGCACCTTTATCCCTAATATCCATAACAATATATAAACGAGCTGATCCACTTTTAGATAATAAAAAATGACCATCTCCGTCTATTAACCCTGCTAATCATTCATTAAAACTTTGATCGATTTCACTTGTAGTAAAAAGAGTACTATAATTTTTTAACAATTTAACTGTATTAAAAGAGATAAATAAAATATAAATTAGCATCAAACGTATGGCCTCTGAGATTCCTACTAACTTGCGTACAATAATAATTTTTCATTTTTCAGCTTTATTTAATAAAAGCAGTCAATATATATTGATAAATGAATTAAGAAAATTATTACTGATATAAATATTATTGTTAACATAATATTTAAGAGCTTTGGTTATCTGCGAATTAACTAGATTTAATCTAGCTTCTACGTATATAGTTTGATTTGTGAACATAATGAGTATATTATGTTGGCGAGCCAATTGACTCATAGTAGAATAAGCAATAACTTTTTTAATATCTTGTTGGAATAAACCAATTAGGGAACTGAATACTGTAGTTATAGCACCTAATCATAAACAAAGTACTAATACAGTTGAACTATACTCTATTAATGGAGATGATCTCATTAATAAATATACACCTGCTGTTCATTTGTGTTGGCTATTCCCTGGTAAATTAAGGAATAGCACACCATATTTTACAAAATGGATCGGACTATATCTTTAACTTATAAATTTGTTTATATCTTTAGATAGAATATCTATTTTATTTAAATATTCTAATCTTAGATGTTTTTTATCTAATACCATATCATGTATTTTACATCATTTTTTAAATGAAAGAGATTTTTGTGTTTTTAATGGATATCTAGAAAAATAATTTCTAATTACTTTAAGTTTAGTAAAACTAGAACAATGAAATGTTCAACCATCTCAACTTTTATCATAGTTAATATTTTTTAAATCTAACCCATTTTTGTTTAAAAAGATATCTCTAATTGTTTTTATTATATAAAATTCTTTTTGGGAAATTTGAAAAGTTAGATGTGGGGCTTTTCTTAATTTAGAAGTTAAACAACTTTTTACTCTACCATAAAAACAACCTTCAGCATCAGTAAATCCTGATATTCATCCTGAATATAGACTAGGTTTAACTAATTTATCTTTAAATAAAATATTCATACCATATTGTTTATTGTATGTGTCTAGTCATATTTTAAATTGTTCTTTTTTATAAAAAGTTGATAAATTTCCATTAAATATCGTCATTAATCTAGTAAAATTATCTTTAGATGTAACATAAAAAACAGCTACATTTCTATTGTTTTCACTTCTAATTAATATTTTACCAAACCCTAATTGTTTTTTTATATAATAAAGAACTTGTATATCTTTAAGGCTTTGAGTTATATCAAAATATACTTTATTTTTAGATACAATAAAAGAACCATCTCCTTCTGTAAAACCTATAAATCACTCTAAGAAATTTTTATTTATATTTTTCTTATGTTGAGGTATTAAATTTGAATAATCTTCAAAATTATAAGTTATATCGCATTTAGTCTCTGAGGATCCTACTTGACCTATGTCTTTGGTTTCCTGCTGATTAACCACTTTTATAGTATTAAAAAAAATATCTACTATAAAACACAAGATTTTTTTATTCATCTTATTTAAATAACAGAGGTTAGCTAAAATATGAATAAACTTGTTATAAGGTTTTTCCAGCAAATAGCGATATGATAATTGATTAACTCACGTTAACCAACGGCAACAATTTACCATAGTAGCGGCGTGTATTAATGCAGATACAGGAGTAGGCAAATATGTTGATATTTATTATTTATAAATAAATATACGCAAATACTTACGTATTTGTTCGGACTATATCTTTAGATAATAATAATAATTATTTATTTATTTTATTTTTTAAATTGTTTATTTTTTCTAAACCTGATGGAGTTAAATGTTGTTTACTTTTAACTAAATCATAAACTTTAAGTAAAGTAGTATAACTTATTGATTTTTTAGTCCCCTCGCGTGCGCGCTCACTGCGCGCGCGCGAAGTTTTTAATTTATATATCTTAAAGTAATTTAATGTATTGTTTAGTTTTGTTAAACTTACTACCATATTATAACCATCATAAGACTTAACATAATGTACTCTACCATTTAATAATAAAGCAATTTTATTAAGCAATTCTAACTCACCCTTTTGTGAGAGTATATATCTAACTGTAACTTGTATACTATTATAATATTTACTTTTAATAGTACTAACAGTAAAACAACCCTCAGAATCAGTAAAACCACTTAATTAACTATTATTTAAACTAATATCGTTAATATTTTTTTTATGTACTATATTTTGTTTATATGTTTTATTATATACTTCTATTCATTTAGCAAATTCAATATTTTTTTTTACTTGTTAAAATATTTCCATTAAAAATCTCTATTAATTTAAGTATACCTTTTTTATGTCTAACTCTAAACTGATGAGTTTTATTGGTTTTATCTTGTAATACTACGCTACCAAATCCTAATTCTTTTTTTATATAAAATAAAATTTGTGCATCATTACTAGCCCCCGGGGGGGAGTTGTCCTCCCCGTGGCGAGGCCCCGTTTTTTTTTTTTAATTTAATTTTTATATTTTAAAAATTAAATTTGGGACTACCCCACATTATTGGGGCGGCCTTGTCGCCTTACGGGCCACTTTTTAAAATTTATTTAAAAAATAAATTTGGCCCGGAGGGACTAGCCTCCGGCTTGCGCAGCAGGCTGAGAGGCCAGCTCCGCTAGATTGTGTAATTTTAAATGTTAAATATTTATCTTTATAAATATAAAAACACCCATCTCCCTCAGTAAAACCTATTAATCAATATTTAAATTATGAATTTAATTTTTTTAAATAAACATTATTATTATTATTATTATCTATTTCACATGTAGTCTCTGAAGATCCTTTATGTTTAATAGACAAATCTCCTTCGTTTTGTCCCATAAAGTTTCTTGCGAATTGTCCCTTACCTAAGATTTTTCCGAACAAAATATAAATTTGAGTGGACTTAGATAATATAGGATGTTCCCGCATATAGTGAAATTTTAAGAGAGCCCTGTTAAAACCCTCCATAGCTTGAGGTAATCAAATATGTAAACCAACTTGTGAACTTTTAGCTGTAGCACCTATTAATAAACAAATACCTATTATAGTTATAATATTTTCATTATAATAAGGAGCTAATGCAAACACTGTACTATAATCTATATTCAAATTTTTATTATCTTTAAATAATAAATTGGACTATATCTTCATCCTTTTCAAGGATGTATGACGTGTAGTCTCTGAGGATCCTATATAAAATATATTTTATATTATTTTCGTTTCCTGCGGATTGTCCATTACCTACTTATTTACCCGCCGCCCCCAGTTGGGACTAATGAATAAAGACCTAAAAGGGTAGGATATTCTTTTTGATATTTAAGGTTTATGTACGTTCCCCTCGCTGAGTACCCAAATTTATTTTATGGGGGGAGCGCCACTGCTTGGAGCAGCTGCGCTACTAAAGAGGGGAAATTCCAGAAAATCCTACAAAAAGACTTTAGGAGTTTCCCGCATATAGTCATATAATAATAAATAACATTACTGTTACAAACGGCAATTTAATTAAATGTTAAATTATTTAAATGTGAAAAATCAAAATCTTTTCTTTTATTATTAAATTGAGACTTTATTTTATTAATTTTAACTAAGTCTTCTTTATTTAATGATTTCCCTTTTATAAAATCTTGAACTATACATCAATCTTTATAAGCTAAATATTTAGATGAATATAAAGGATAACGATCAAAATATTTACGAATTATTTCATGACTTATTGAATTATGAGCTATAGCCATAAAAGCATAATATACTTTATCATCTTTATATCTAGTTCTAGTATAAAGATTTACAGTTAAAAAGGCTGTTATTTTTGTTAATATATTAAAATAACTACTACCTCCTTGATCTGCTGTTACGTCTCTGGTATAGTTTTGTTTAACTTCTATACGGAAAAACGTTTGAACATTTGTTCTAATTACCTTTCCATTTTTTTTACGATCATAAACAGTAATAGAAAAATTACCATCTGCATCACTAAAACCAGATAATCAACTATTACTATCAATAGGAGATAAATCTAAACTTAAAAGAGGTATAGATATATTATCTTTTTCATTAATTCAATTTATAGCTCTATGTAACGCCTCTATCTTTGGTGTACGCATATAACCATTTATTAAATTAATTACTTTTAATACCTCTTCTTTAGCTAAAATTTGTAATAAAACATGTCCTGCTTTTGATCTATCTATTACTTTACCAACTCCTAAGAGAGTTGATAATTTATTAGCTAAAGGTTTATCCTTTTCATTAAATACAATTAATACCTTTGGGCGAAATTCCTTAGATTTTGAATTTTTGTCATGGACTGCTATATGTCCATCTCCTTCTATTAAACCAGCTAAATATGGAGCTAATTTAGATGAAGATTTCATAGTCCCCTCGCGTTTTGCGCGCTCACTGCGCGCGCGCGACGAATCATTATGAATAAATTGAACTTTTTGTGGAAAAATTTCAATATTTTTCACAGAATTTAACATTTTTATTTTACCAAAAGATCATAGTATAGCAAACATACCTACAGTTAATAAAGTATCACCTACTCTATTAGTTAATAATGCTGATAAAGAACTTTGATTTGCTGCTATTCTAGTAAATCAGAAATTTACTAATAAATATGAACAAACACCAACCAAATCTTTAGAGTATATACAGATTAAGAGTTAGTATATACTCCCTGTACTTTCTAACCTAATTGGATTTACATAAAGCCTTGGTATATTTAAGATATCTTAAATATAAAGATTCCGACTGTGCATTAAGCATCATTTCAGACACCCACCGTTGAACCAGTCTGTCGCGATCAATAAAATAACCGACGATCTCTAAATTAACTCTATTTATTTGATCGTTTTCAACGATATCGCTAGTAATAATTTTAATTTGCATATTTAAATTATGCAATATTTAAAATATATTTTCTATTTTATTATTGTTTAATATATTTTTATTACTAACTATAACTAAACTTATACTTTATACAACATAGATTTATGCATATATGGACCTACAATATCTATTAACTTTATTTTTTGACGAACGGGTATATATATAACTCATTGATTTTTAGTTTTTTCTTCTAATCTAGCGGAGCTGGCCTCTCAGCCTGCTGCGCAAGCCGGAGGCTAGTCCCCGCGGGCCAACCCCGTAGTGGGACAAGGCCCCCTGCGGGCTAGTATAATAATTTCTCACATTGTTATGTACTAATGGGTAAGTACTTTTGTTTGAAGGCAATCTTAAATTACTTCACATAGATAATTTATTATGTGAATAATTTAATTTATACTGTAAACAAGAAGAAATATAGGGCTTTACTATTTCACTAAAAATATTTAAACTTTTATTTTCAATATAAAAAGCAACTTTACCTTTACTTTCTAATCTATGAGATGTATATATATTATATTTATCTTTTAATATTTGAGATATATAATTTAAATTTTCATTATTTAAATTAAAACTTTGGTTATCTGATAAATACAACTTATCTGTATTATCTAAATACCATGTACTAAGAGATAAAGGTGTTAAATACTCTTTTAAATTTAAAGGTATAGTTTTTCTATTATGTTTATAAAACATTTGATATAATCATTCAAATTGTGTTAAATAATAACTTTCCGCTTTTCAATAATATAATATTTTATTATTTTTAGAAATTACTTTATTTAAACTAGGTTTTTTTGGTTTACAATAACCTACTGAACTTAAATGATTATAAAATTGCATTAAATATTCTACGTTTCCGCTACATTTTATAAATACAATTCTAACCCCTTTTTCATTCTTCTCTAAATAAGAACTACCCAATAAAGATCCTATTAATAAAGAAATATTATCTTTATTCTTTACACTTGATATATTTCTATTTTTGTTAAGTATTGTTGTTTTGTATAAGTTTAGTCATTTAAGGCTATTAAGGTAACCTTCTCAACCAACAAACATTATTAAATAATTATTACCTGTTACAAGAATAATCATCATAAAAGTGAATAAACTTAAATAACTAAAGAACCTCTGGTTATGCTTAACCAAATCAAATTTATCTTGCAATTGATTTCTAAAGTGTTTTTTAACAATGGTTAAATTACTTCAAATTTTCTACCTCTATTCATACCAGATTTTATATTTCTAATAGAATTTATACCTTCAACCGTAAGATGTTTACGATTAACCATTAAACTATGTATTTTACATCAATCATAATAATCATATAGTTTTATACCTAATATAGGGTTTTCATTCAATAATGGAATTAATATCTCGGTAATATCCTTAAAATTAACTATTGATAAACTAACAGCAGATTTACCACCATATTTATATATTCTTCCTGACCCTAAATAATCAACTATTTTTTGCATTAATATAGTATCTCTACTGTGTTGAGTTATTCTAAATCTTAATTGTACACGATAACCTAATTTACTATTACTAGTTGGTATACGTACATCAAAGTTTCCCTCACCACTTATAAATCCTGAAATTCAATGAGGGTTTAAAACTATATTATCATAATTTAATACAGGTCTTTCAACTGGTATATATCCAGCAAACTCTGATTTTAATAACTCAGATAGACCTAAATTCATTGATGCTTTGATATTTACTATTTCTCTTAGACCTTGAACCGTAAGATGAGCTTTATCATTAACAAGTTCAACCGCTTTTTTAAATAATAAAAAATCTGCAGATTTTTGAGTCAATAACGGATATTTATCTAGATGAGAAACAAGCTTATTTAAACCTCCAATAGAATCTATTGAATAATTAACTATATTTCGGTTTGAGGCTAAATGAATAGAACCTACACCGTCTAAATATTGTTGTAATAGATATAAAACATTAAGATCTTTTGTGTGTAAACCTATTTGAAATTTTAATTCAGCACGTCAACCGTCGCCCCGCATGGGCGAAGGGACTAATTTACGAACTTTACTTTTTACTATAACTATAGTAAATGAACCTTCACCATCTATTAAACCGGATCAGACTCCAGGATTTATATCATAATGATTAGAGGTAGAAAATTTTTTTAAATCGAATTGTTTAAATGGGTTTTTGATATAAGAGTTTCAACATTGTTGCATATTGAAACCGAGTTTTTTAACTCTATTTCTTTCGAAATCCTGTAGAGTACACCTTAAATTTATTAAATTTGGTTTAATAAATCAACTGCCGTCTACTCGTTGCTCTTTTACAACAATATTTTCACATATTGCTGATTTAGATCCGCGATCGTCCATTTTGTTTTCACTCATCTTAAGACTTATTACCTTACCTGAGTAATTACTTCAGCCACCTACAATCTTTCGATTGTGGCTTGGTATCTTAAGCTTTAGGAGTTCCCCGGAGTTTGACAGTTTATCCCCATAGACGCGTTTTCCCTTAACGCGTCCCCAAGGATCATGACTCATATAACTTATAGAGTAAATATGAACTAAACTAGAAACTATTAAAACAGGTAATAACATAGATACAGTTAATGAATCAAATCTAAAATTTCATAAAACATAAAGTGATTCAACATCAACTCATCTAGCTACATTTATTGTTACAGGTATATTATTAAAACCTACTTCAAAGAAAGCTAATATAGCTAAAAATGTAGTTGTAATTACTGAAACACATGTAATTAAATGTGCTCCTTTTACTCCTACTTTTCTACCAAAGAAACCTGAAACTATTGAACCTAATAAAGGTAAAATTATCAATGTTAAATACATTATCTATATTGTATTGATATACTTCCTCTTAATCTATAATATGCAACTAAAATTCCTAAACCTATTGCAGATTCTGCTCCTGCTACTGTTATAATATATACAGCAAAAGTTTGTCCTAAAATATCATCAAAACTAAGTGAACTTATTAATATTAAAAATGTTATAGATAATAACATAATTTCTATAGAAATTAACATTAATATGATATTTTTTCTATTTAAAACAAAACCTAAAATTCCTACAAGAAATAAAAAAATTGAAAAATTCATTTTCTAAAAAATATTATTTATATATATTGATTTATCTATACTATATTATAATTATATTTATCTTAACAATCTATTATAATTGTTAGACGTGTATAAGATTCGAACTTATATAGACGTGTCCGTAGCACGTTATTCTACCATTGAATTAACACGCCTTATATAATATAAATATAAATATATATATTATCTATAATACAAATAATTTATCTTATCTTATATAATTATTCTTCTTCTAGAGGATTAAGTAATTCAGGTATACTAAGAACTCTTTTTGGTTCAAGTGTACTCTTTTCTAACAAATTCTTACGTCTTCAAGATAATTCTAGAGTTTTTCTAACAAAAGATTCATTAGGATGGTTTTTAACTATTAATCTATGAAGTGAAACAAATCTACAATAAGTTTCTTCATCATATACAGTTAAATCTGTTTTATTTAGAGTATTAATTATACCATATTCAAACTTTAAATTTGCATCATGAAAAAATCTATAATAAATACCTGATTCTCAACGAAAATTATCTCCTACAAATATTTTAAAATGCGGATTATCAGGATATAAATTTATTACCTTTCATTTCTTTTTTTCATTAGCTGATCTTTCATCATCCTTATCAGATGTAAAGTAACTTACATCTCCTTGCGGTGAACCACCTCCTTGTCCACCTCCAGGACCACCTGTTTTAAATTGATAATTACCAGAATACCAAAATTCTTTTAACAAAGGATCACCAGTTTTTCTTATATCTACTCATCAAAAATCAGAAGTAATTTCATCATAAGAATTAGAAAATACTTCTAATAAACAATAAAAATCTAAATAATAAAAATTATATAAAATTAAGATAAATCTAAATGATATTATTAAAAAGAGCCTAAATAATAAAGGGTCATAAATAATACAAAAATGTATTAATATTAGATTTAATTTTATTTTTTGTTTACATATAAAAATATATTCACATATTGACTTAAATATAGAAATAATAATATGTTTAAATTTTAATAAATATTTATATATTGACTTAAATATAGAATTAATTTTTTCTAATACTTTATAAATGTAAAAAAATAGTAAAAGGTTAAGATAATATTTTATCTTATAATATATTACCATTACCTTTATTGTAATATACTTTAATCATTCATTATTTGATGTATACTTTGATATTATCTGTATTGATATATACTTTAAAAAAATCCCTACAGCTAAATTTTTAGAAATTAAATAAATTAACCCTCCATTTGCTCTCTCAACCATAGCAAAAACTCCTTTATTGATACTGATTGTATAGCAATTGGCATAGAACTGTGAAGTATACCACAAATTTCTGAACATTGTCCAAAGAATGTACCAGGACGATTTACATATACAGAAGCTTGATTTAATCTACCTGGATATGCATCAGCTTTTATACCTAAAGATGGACAAGCATAAGAATGTATAACATCTGCAGCTGAAATTACAAATCTTGTGTGTGTTAATTCTGGTATTATTACTCTATTATCTACTTCTAACATTCTGAATTGACCTTCTTCTAAGTCACTTTCAGGTACTATATATGAATCAAACTCTATAAACTCATCATCTTCATTAGTAAAATCAGGATACTGATAACTTCAGTATCATTGGTGACCTTCTGCATAAACAACTAATGATGGATCCATAACTTCATCCATTAAATATAATAGTAGGGTCAGTATAACTGCCCTCCGAACCGTACGTGATAGTTTCCCATCATACGGCTCTCCGTTTAAATAATCGGCTCACTTTAGTCTTCATGTTTGGTAAATTCAGCGATCCTTTTAAGGTCGTAATGTAATAGTTTTCCTCTGTGTAGGCAACTATGATGATAGTTACATAATGGTATTTGTTTTCTCTTCATAGCTCCTGTTCAATCCGCGTACGTGGCGTTTCCAGTACGCATTTTGTGTCTTATATCTTTGACAGCTCTAACATGATGCATCTCTACATTGTTATTAGAACCACATAGTAGACAAGACTTGAATAGATTAGATTGAGTTACTTTTCCAGCTCATGTACCCTCCAGCTTTCCACCTTTTCTGTCATTCTTTCGACTCGTAAAATTCAGCTTCTGTTTAAAATCACTAGGAATTTTAAGACCGACTTTGTCCGATGTCTCTAACAGTGGTCCGAATTTAGTAAAGGCTGCTCTCATAGTTCTTAGTTTAAATTTAAGAGCAAGAGTTAGGGCGCAAGACCCCTTCAGCAATCACATGAAACGATGTAGAGAAGAATAGTTTCTGGCAAAATTATAGAACTCTACCAGTCCCGAAATTCTGCTATTATAAAATCTTATTATGTCTTCATGATCAAGATTTACTAGATCCTTTCTGGCTGTTGGTTTATCTGCTCTACTACAGAAATGATTCTTGATGAATTTATCCATCAAGGCTTTCTGAGGGATGTCTAATCTCATTCTTGGATTAGTTCTCTTGGTAATTGCTCCTTTCATCTTTGTAAGTTTATTGGGATTCACTACACGCTTACATGTAGCTCCTAAGAATTCAAAAGGTCTTCTTGTGGAGGTGATGATTGTTTTTTCATCGTTCAGAACTAGTCCCGTTTGTTTTAATAAGAAATCTTTAACATGACTTTTGATTTTAACAGCATCTTCATGCGTTCCTGTAATAAGTATTACAAAATCATCAGCATATCTTATGTAAAGCATTCTTTTAAAGTTGTAGTCGTATCTGTCCACAGCATTAATCTCCCTCATCTTTAGTCATAACTTTCTTTTCTCGTCTATGTCTTTTGTGTATCTTCTTCTGTTCCGAAGTGATATGTACTCTCGATTCAACCGTCTTGTTTTTCCCAGACTGAATTTGTTCTTGTATTTCAGTAGAAATTTGTCCAGTTTATCGAGTACGATATTGGCTAGAACCGGACTGGCTACATTACCCTGAGGTGTTCCGATATCTGATTTTGTCAGTAATTTATTCTTCGGATCATAACTACCGCAAGTCAACATCTTGTTTACCAATCTAATAGTGTGTTCACACTTTATTTCCTTCTCGACGCTACTTCTGATAATGTCGTGCGGTATAGATGGAAAACAATTAGAGATGTCTCCTTGGATAACTCAGGTGAAATTATCCCCGTGTTTGAACAACTCGAAAAGAGCTGTTTTAACGGATCTGTCAGGTCTAAATCCGTGACTAGCCGGGTCAAATAGAGGTTCTCAGATAAAACTTAGTATCATCCCCAGGGCTTTCTGTACAATCTTCTCTCTAGGGTTACTTATACCTAGAAGTCTGATTTTACCATTAGCCTTAGGAATTTCTTGAATTCTGGTTGGAGCGAAAACGTACTTACCCGTACGAATCTTTTCCGCCGTATCTTCGAAGAATTTTAAGTCCAGTCCATCGATTGTAACTTTCGAAGGATCTGAACCGGGGGTCATGTTACCCGGTTTTCCTTTTACCAATTCGTAGCAAGCTATAAGAAATTTAACATTGGAAATGATATCTATTAATTTTCTGTATTTACCTTGTTTGTCTTGACGTGAGCTTAGCTCTTTCGACAGTCAAGCTCTCACTGAAACATCTTCGCGTTTTGACGGCTCCGATGAGACGGGTTTATGAGATGAATGAATGTATCTGGAGCACTTTAAACTGCCTCCCTTCGTGTTGAACACTACTATGGAGGCTCCGTCCCCGCGTGCCTTGGCAGAGGCGGTTAGATCCCATGGTAACCAACTTCCTAATTTTAATGAGAATTTAGACCCTTGCACACTCTTGTTACCGACATTTCGGTGACATCTACCTTCTGGAGTACTCATGATACTCAAACTATCATCATGTGCTATTTGGTAGACACTAGCTGACATATTCTGCTTGGAACTAGTGGGTCTTCAGTACCCTGTCAGTGTGTTAATCAAGTTCGTTATCCTAGTCATGTTCTCTCCACTGATCCTGGATTCACATTGGGGCAGACCAACGCATTCAGGACTTTCCGCAACTGCTATACCTGAAGGTGTCTTATTAGGTTCACCTCCGGCGTTGTATGGTGGCAAGTATCCGATATTATCGGCTCCATAATACTTGTGGTTTTTAGAAGCGATCTCGCATGGCGCACATTTGAATGAAGGGAATGCAATTAATATTAATATAAACGCTGGTGTAATTGTTCATATTAATTCTATTAATGTACCGTGATTCATATATTTGTGAGCAATAGGAGATTTAGTTGCTACAAAATTTTTTATAATTATTATCATCATTCATGTAACTGTGAATAAAATAATAGCTAAATAAAACATAATATTATTATGTAATTCTTCTATTCCTTCCATTTGAGGTGAAGCATTATCTTGGAAGAATACTCCTCAAGGAGTAGGAGCATCCAATAGTATATGTCCTTTTAATATATCTAAAAACATTTATATATTTATATAAGATATTCATTTATTTTTATAGCTAGTCCAATTTAGTCAACCTTATATTTATGTATAATATTGACTACCCCGCAGGGGGCCTTGTCCCACTACGGGGTTGGCCCGCGGGGACTATACTACTTAAAAAAAAATAGTATTATTTGATTAAAATTATTAATAACCAAATAATTTAATTTATTTTACCGTCGCCCCACTTTTTAAAATTTATTTAAAAAATAAATTTGGGGCGAAGGGACGTCGCCCCCCTCGGGGGGGGGGCGAAGGGACTAAAAAGTTTTAGTAATTATTTATAAATTAATGAATAACCACTTCAAGATTTATAATTAAAATTATAAACTTGTCTACTTTCAATTTTTAAAGCATTTTTTCCTAACTCAAAGGCAAAACCTAAAGTTAATACAAGAAAAAATACTAACATAATTACTAAACCATATATTCCGTTTGTATATGCACTTACCACATAAGGGTAAACTAATAAAATTTCTAAATCAAATAATAGAAATAATAGGGCAAATATAAAGAAAGATATACTGAACTGTGTTCTATTTTGTCCTAAGAAAGAATGGAAACCACATTCAAAAGCACTATCTTTTTCTTGATATGGATTATGGGGAGAAAGAATCAAATTAACTGCTAGTAATACTATAGCTAATATTGGCATTAAAAATAAAAAAAAAGTTGTAGTTGTCATGATAAAAATTATTGTATAAAAATAATAAATTAAAAAAAAATTAAATATTGATTAATTAAAAAAAAAATTTTTTTTTTACTAATAAAGATCATAAAAATCTTTTTACATATATTAAATCCCCCCTTTAAAAAATAAATTTGGGGCTATTTTACTTTATATTGTTTAATAAATGTACTTTAAAAAGTTTAATAAATATAAAAATTAAATATTAGGCTACATATAATAATAAGAAAGCCATCATTAATGCGAATAATCCAGTTGCTTCGGCAAAAGCAAAACCTAAAATAGCATATGAGAATAATTGTCCTCTTAATGAAGGGTTTCTAGCAACACCTAATATTAAAGCACCGAATACAACACCAATACCTACACCAGCTCCAATTAAACCTGTTGTAGCCATACCTGTTCCTATTATTTTAGCTGCTTGTATCATAGTAGTAAATTTTATGTGTACAGCCATTTATGCAAGGTAACCTCAACTAATAAAGAAAAAAAAAAATAAAATTATAATAAAAAAAAAAATATATATATATATATATATTACTTTAATTATGATATTATAAATTATAATTTAAATAACGTCGCGCGCGCGCAGTGAGCGCGCAAAACGCGAGGGGACTAATTATAAAAAATATTCTAATTTAAATTAAAAAAAAAATATAATTATATAATCAATCATGTATAAGATTTGAACTTAAAAAAATTTTTTTTTAAATCCCTAAGAACATTAAATCAGTAACTTTAAATAATCAATTATCTTGATTAAAACTTTTTATAACGTCACGTAGATTTCAATTTAACAGTATATATGTAGGTTCGTGAAAAGCAATTTGTTGTTTTAATGCTACGACTCCTTCTAGCGTATATAATGCATGATAATGAGCATCTATTACTGATTTAATATTATTTATACAAGGTCTTCAAATAACATCAGACAACATAAATACATTATCATTAATCTCTATCAAAAATTTTCTATAAAAATTTAGAAGACTCATATTATTTGGTTGTTCTACAATATCCGAACCATATACATTTCCAGATGTATCACTTACCGTTATTCTACCATGCTTAGGACGCGTCTCTATAAATTTATTTTTTGCTTGCAAAAATACCTCATATTGCTTTGAAAGTTTATAACTAAGCATCTCGAAATTCTGCCGAGTTCCGGCGATTTTAATCATATTAACAACTGCATCCCCTGGTAATAAATCTTTACTACTTAGAACCATTGCTCTTGCATCATTAAAAATTGTTATTTGTCCAGGTTTATAATAATGATCCATAACTCCTACTCTACCATTTTTTATGTCATCTACCATAGCATCACTAACATCAAAACCTTCAACTACTTTAGCTGAAGCAAGTACCATAGGACCCGGAGCAGCTATCGAACCAGCTGTTATAGCTTTATTTTTCATACGTTCATAATGAGCTAATTTATTTAAATAAATATAAAATTTTATTTTAAATATTAAATATAGAACAAATTTTTTTAAATAAAGATATAATCTTGTTTTAACTAAAAGATTTACAACAAAATATTTAAAATCAAGAAATAATTTTGTTTCAAATAAAAAATCTCTAAGAAATTTTCTAAAAAAAAATAATGAAATATATTTAAGCGCAACAACCGTTATATCTTGATAATCTATATACTCTGGTAACAAACAAATTAATAGAAAAATCAACAGAGGATGGAAAATAAGAATAAAGCTGTATACGCTTAATTTTACTCTGACAAAAAATTAGATTGTAAAGGAAGACTTGCAAAAGCATGAGGTTTAGGTGGACTTGTTAAACATCATTCTAATGAGCTATTATTTCTAGTGAATAACACTTGGAATGTATCACTAAATAATTGTGGTGTTAATCAAGGGTATCTTGAAACTGCTTTACCTTCTGTTAATTGATTGTAAATAATTGTTAAGAAGTATCATGTAGCTACAACACTAACGATAGAACCAACACTACTTACTAAGTTTCATCCGTAGAAGGCGTCAGGATAATCACTTATTCTTCTAGGCATACCTTGTAGCTTTTACATCTCTTACTAATTATTGCAGTTCAGAATAAAAGTATTTATCTTTATACAGTTTATCCGTATCTAAATACTTTTTAATAGTTTCTGCAGCAATATGTAAATCTTTTACAGCAAATCCTACACTATCATAACATTTAATAAACTGTCTACTACTATCATAGACATAAACCTTTTTTCTTAACTTAGCTCCCTGCGGGGGCAGTGCCACTGCAGGGAGCAGCGGCGCAGCTAAAGTTTCTTCAGACTTAGTTTTACCAAACATAGGATTATTAGAATCCTTTCTATCCTTATGCATATGTGCAATAAACTCCTTAGACTTTTCCTTATTAAACATAGGATTTAACTCACCTCTTTTAGATTTACTCATTTTCTCTAAACTATGAGGAGAGTGGACTTTAGATCAGAAAGGGTTTAATTCACCTGAAAATAAAGCACTAAGTCTTTTTTTAGTTTATTCAGATAAGGGTTTACCTTTACGAAATTCAAAGATAAGTCTTTTAGACTCTTCTGTATGTTTGAAACCCATACTAGAACCAGCCGTAGGGTTTAAATTAAGAACAGGTTTATATAAATTAATGTATAGTTGTTGTTTGCTGATAATATTTCTCTTTGTATATAGACCAGTGTTACCTAAAACATATAAAATAATAACAGAAAAATTATCGTGTCCATATTTTAAAATAGAATTAGAAATATAACGCTTATCCATTAAACGAGTAGGGAAAAAATAAGTAGCAGCGACGCGGCTCCCAGCAGCGGGCGGTGCCCCCGTCGGGAGCTAGTCTTTTTCCTAAATCTATACCACTACCTACATATTGTTTTCCGTTAACGTTATTATGTATAAGATAAATACCACTTTTATTTTTATATTCCTTTAAAATAATTTCTCTATCTTTTAAAAGATTATATAAAAGAGAAACTGGAGTGGATTTTAAATTAGCCAAATCCAATTTACATTGTTGGCTATAATTGTGTTTAGGTTTAACAGTAATTAAATTATTATTGTTTCCTGTTTTTTGAACAAAGTCGTCATCATCTGGATCTTGATTTTGTTAAGGTTCAGGATTACTATGTAAATTTGAACTATTAGATTGATTAGAAGATTTACTATCATCAAATAGTATCTTGTTAATATATTTATAATTTACATAAATTATAAAGTAACAAAGTCCATACACAAACAGCAAGAGATGTATTTAACATATCACTATGTTATTTGGACTATTTCTTCAACTGACCAAGGGTTTAAGTTGCAACACGTATAGTCTCTGGGGATTCTACTAAATTAATTAGTCCGCGAGGCGGACTGTCCCAAAAAAAAGCTCCGGGTCGCCCCCGTTTTTTTTTGGACTAGAAGATTTCCTGCTAATTGTCTATTTTTATGCCTACTATATAATAGAGTTTCTAGCAAACAGTGTTGTGTAAATAACATATTACTATGTTAAAAGGCCTACTTGACCTAAGAAATGTTGTGGGAAGAATGTAAGATTACATTATATGGACTATATCTTTACAATTGATTACAATTGTATCTTTCGTTTAGTCTCTGAGGATCCTAACGGAATTCATTTATTAAAAAAGAAATGAATCCTACTAATATATCATAAGATATTTTATAGGTTTCCTGCTGATTGTCTAGATTTACTTAAGATTATTACTAACCAAAAAAAGTTGAGTACTTAAGCCTTATAAGACTTCCCAGCATATAGAAAGATTGGAAGGGGCTAATCTTATTAATTTAGACGAGGAAAAGATTGAAAAATTCAATCTTCATCTTTAAGGGTAACTAATTTTCCAGTATCTATATTTTTTTTAATAAACGTTCATCTAACTTTGAAATGTTGTCTAGCAGCATTAATAGAAGGAAAAATCAATTCTTCACCTTTTAAACTATAACAAAAAACAAAATTACCACCAATACCATATTGTGGTGAAAGTTTACCTTTTAATCCTTTAGATGGATGACTATGTGTAAGATAAAACTTTTTAATCTTTTCACTAATCGATTTTTTTGTTTCAGAAGAAGTAATACTACCAAATTTTGGATGATTCTCCTTTTTAAATAATTCTTTTAATTTAGCTATTGTTTCAATTGTATGACGATAACCAGAAGAACTACCTGCAATTTTTAATATATTGTATTTAGGTTTTAAATAATCTATTCATTTTTGTTCTAAATCTAAACAAATCATTATATCAGGTTTACAAAATTCTAATATACCTAAAGAGAAATTAGATAATTTATATTTCTTCATTGCTCTAGTTATTATTATATTAGTAGCTTTACTAGAATTAGCATGAAAAAAATGACTAGTCATTCTTTTAGATAAATTAAGAGAACTACCTACATATAAATCTTTAGTAATATTATTAATAAACAAATAAACTCCTGATTTGTTTCTTAATTGATTATAAATATATTTCTTTTTTTGTTTTACATTTTCAAAATAGAGAACAAAATCATAAGGGTTAATGGGTGAACCACCACCCCCAGACAATCCACTATAAAATCTTTTACCTTTATCTAAATTACTTCCCATTACATTAACCCCAACAAATAAAATTCAGAAATGAACTTTAGCTGCAAAATGGTCGTAAGATAAACCTAATAATTTAGGTATTCAGAAGTATCAACCACTGAATAATGCGAATACAGCACCCATAGATAATACGTAGTGGAAATGCAATTTTTATACATATAGTATAAATTGTGGACTGTCTCTTTACCAGTAATAAATATACTATTTATCATCCTTATATAATAGATATTTACTAACAAAAGGAACTTTATATCATAAAGGATTATCATATTTAATTCAATCTATGACAAAATTTGAATATATTTTATGCTCTACACTATGTCTAGGAGATGTTTTATATTTTCTAATTTCTATAAAGGGTTTAATTTTAGTAACTCTATAGAATTTCATATTACAATATAATCTATTATGCATAAAATAATCATAAATAAATAGCATACTATTAACACTTTGAAATTTAAATGCGATAGATGTAAAGTCTTTAGGGCGATCAAACCCTGAAGATTTTTTACGTTTAAGAACAGAAGGTTTACAATTTAATAGAGTATTATCAAAATTTAATTTAGATGAATATTCATTATATTGAAATTCTAAATTACATTCTATTCTATTACCAGCATAATTAAATACTATACTACCATCAGTATCAACTAGCCCAGCTAAATAAGGATCATATAATCCTATATTATAATTGGCTTCAAGATAATCTATATTGTATAAATTACAAGCCTCTTTAAAACTAGGTACTTTAAGTCTAATTAACCCATTAATATTGTTAATAATATACATCATAGTTTCTTTAGTAGAGACTATATATATAGAATAAGGTTTATTTTTATCAGCTTTAATTCTACCCATATGTAAATAATCTTGTATACGTGTTAATATTCTAATATCTCTATTATGTAATTTAATTCTAATTTGTTTAAGAACTCTTTTTTTACTAATAGGTTCTATTCTAATATCAAAATTACCATCACCATCTATTATACCTGCAAATCAATTTCAAAATTTATAATCTTCAATATCTGGTAACTGACGTACAGTCTCTGAGAATCCTTTACAGTTTTCTGCTGATTGTGTATTCATAAGTTTAGAACTTTCCCTCCGGGATGTTCATTGCGCGCTGCGCGCGGCCGAACTTATTGAAATATTGTTATTTTGACTATTTAAAAGAATATTATTCCTACTTGCATCTAGTTTGTAAAGATAAGTTGTATAAATAAATAGTAAACAATATACAAATAATACAGTTTCCAGCATATAGTCAGTTGCAAAATAGTATTTAAAAGAAGATATACTATTCTGGCCCATTTGAGCAACAACGTAATAAGTCAATTTGTTGCTCATAAAATTTTTATACAACTTGGATCACTCCAAGGATCGGACTATAACTTTTCTAATTGTTTAACTGAATAAACTTTCGAATGCCACGTTTAGTCTCTACGGATCCAAATAAATTTATTATATTTGTTTCCACGGTATTACCTTATACTTTATAAAGTTTTCATGCTTTTATGAAAACATATAAGGCTTCACCGTTAGCAATATACAAAATATTACCGAAAAAGTGTATAAACCTTTTTCACGGTGGCAAGACCACATGACACTTATTTTAAATACTTTTCTCATATATGAAAAGATTCTGCTTTTTCACCTAATAAAGGATTATTTTTAATATGATTAATAATGAATTTTAATGTTTCTTTTTTATATGTTTCTATTAAATAAAAATTACGAGAAGGATTTCTAACTATATTTGTTATTTTAAAATATTGTTTAATAATATTTATTAAATAAATATCATCATTTTGTCCTATAGAAAATGAATGATTATTACTTTTTCTAATAGAAAAACAACCTTCAGCTTCTATAAAACCTGACAATCATCCACAAAAATAACTAGGTATATTTAAAACACCCTTTTCTAATCCAAACATATCGGAATTAATAATAGATATTTGACCATCATACTTTTTATTTCTATGTGATAAATATCAATAAACTGAATTTTTTAAAATACATTTTTTTAAAAATTTTAGTTGACATATTTTTTTAGAAGTTAAAGGAGGATAAGTATCAAATATTTTAATTATATTAATAATAGTTTGTTTATCATTAACTACTCAAATAACATCTTTACCTTTTCCTGTAATTCTTACACTACCTCCTATAACTTTAGCTATATTAATTAACATTTTATAATTAGTCCCTTCGCCCCTGCGGGGCGACGATGTTAAGTTAGATAGTTTTATTACAAGTCTATATTGTAAAGAGAATTTACGTCAATGATTAACTTGAATACTACCATCACCATCCATTAAACCAACTCAAAACATTTTTATATATTCATTATAATTATCAAAAAATTCATTTTTGAAATCATATTTTATATTAAGATCTCTCTTTTCATTAAGAAAAGTGGTTAATGTACTTATAAACAAAATACTATAACCAACAAAATTAATTGTATCATGGAAAGCAACATCAAGAGATGCGTTAGCTAAAACAACACCACTTAATCCTCCAATAGTGAATAATACAACAAATCCTAATGCAAATAACATAGGAGGTGTTAAATGTAATGATCCACCGTAACATGTAGCTAATCAACTGAATATTTTAATACCAGTTGGTACAGCAATAATTAAAGTAGCAGCAGTGAAATAGGCTCTCGTATCGACGTCTAAACCGACTGTATACATGTGGTGACTTCAAACTAAGAAACCTAAAACACCAATAGACATCATGGCGTAGCTATATTTTGCATGTAAATAAAGTTTTTATTTTAATCTATTAGAATTCATTTCTAAATTTAATTTCTTAATTCTCTCTAGACCTTGTAAAGTTAAATGTTTTTTTAATTTTATAATAGTCATACACTCTTTAAAACAAATAAAATCTTCTTGTTTCAAGTTTAAAAGAGGGTATAATTCAAAATGAGGTAATATTTTATCAAATAAACAAGCAGAATTTTGTACTATAAAATCGCATCTAGGTGTAGATGATTTAGATCTTAAGGTCACCATACCACAATCAAAAAACTTAATAAATAATTTCATAAGTTCTAGATCTTTAATGTGCTGAGCTATATGAAATCTACAATACACTTTTTCAGATAATACATAATCTTTAGCAGGTCTAACATAAATAGAAAACCCTCCATCACCAGCTACAAATCCTGATACCCATTGTGGATTTAAATTATAAGGTAAACTTATAACTGGTTTATCTGCAGGTATTATATTAGGATAATACTTTAAAACTTTTTTTGAAACTCCCCTGTTTATAGAAGCATAATAAGAAAGAATTTTTAAAAATCCTTTTTTAGTTAAATGATCTTTATTTAAAATAAGTATTATAACTTTAGATCAGTAAAAAAAATCTATTTGTTTTTTACTAACAAGAGGGTATTTTGAAAAATGTGGTATTATAACATCTTTTATATAATTAACATTAGTTACTCTATACACAGATATTTTTTTATCAAGTCTATGATATATAGCACCTACACCAAAAAAAGACTTAATTTTAGATAAGATCTCTTTATCTTTTTCATGTAAATTTATTTCAAATGAAGCTCTTACTTTTCATTTTAAAGTATTAGATATTTCAATTATTATTGAAAAACAACCTTCAGCGTCTGTAAATCCTGTTACCCAATTAGGGTCTAGTTTATGTTGGTTTAGAGAGAAATTTTTTTTTAATTGTTTATTTACATTTCTGAAACTCGGTAATATGAATTTCAGTTCACAAAATACTGGACTATATCTTAATCATTTTTGTAAAATGATCCTCCTTGTGTAGTCTCTGAGGTTACCAAAAAAACACAAATGTTTTAAAAGATTTTTTTTGTTTGATAATATAAATATATCTATATTATTTTTGGCTACCTGCTGATTGCTCATTGTAATATCCTTAAAATTATTACTGTAAAAATAAATATTGCTAGTATTTAAGGTCTTAGAGGATCCCAGCATATAAAGGAGATTCACGTAATTATTAGTTAACGTGGGCCTAATTTTGACCATACCTAAATACTAATGATAATTTTTATTATCATATTGGACCATCTCTTTGCCAACTTAAACTCTTACTTCTTATTTATAAATTCCCCTCGCGTGCGTGCTCACTGCACGCGCGCGAGGTTTTAGATACTATTTCATTTTATTAAATAATGTTTTCATGCTTTACCTAAAACTGAGTTAGCTGAAGCTTTATGTGCGTGGAGTTTTCTAAATTCATAAAATTTATCAACCATATTAATTCTAAGCATTTTTTCAGATCTGCAAGGATTAATTTTAAAATAGTTATTAACTAAAGATAAAATTTCTTTTTTTTTATAACAAGTTCATTTAAATGCCTCTTGTTTTACCATAGGGTAAATGGTACCTCCGTATAATTCAACTAAAGCTTCTAATATAAATCTATTTTTTTGACTAGCTGTTATATATATTTGTCCAGAAGAATCATTTAGATATATACTACCATCACTATCAAAAAATCCTGATAATCAACCATTAAAGTATGTTAAAGGTTTAGGATCTTTTAATTTTATGTTATATTTTTCACATATTTTTCCTAATTGTAGAATTCTTATAGGATTTTGTAATAAACCGTTAACTTTATCAATTAAATTTAATAAACCGTCTTTATGATGTAATCTATATCTTAAGTAATTATCACCGCTAATAAGTTTTACCGATCCTCCAAATTTTTGTTTTATCAAATATAAACATTTTTTATCTCTAAGTTGTATAACTATTTCTAAACTTGCATATCCTTTTTTTGATAATAAAAAACAACCATCTCCGTCAATAAATCCAGCTAATCATTCGTAAAATCTTTCATCTCTATCTTTTTTAGGTAAATTTATATTATCATTATTAATCCCCTCGCGTGCGTGCTCACTGCACGCGCGCGAGGTTTGTGTATCTATTTCATCATTATTATTTATAGAATTATTTATTGATTCTATACATAAATATATAAGATTTTGGAAAGAGTATTTAAATATATAAAATATATTTTTTAAAAATGTTGACAACAAACGTATGGCCTCTGAAGTTCCTACTCGCATGCTTAACTTGAAAAATTCTTTTATTCCAAGTTTAAAGTTTTCACTTTGTGCTTTGGTTACCTGCGGATTATCATACATTACTAAAATTTTTACTGATGAAAATATATTTCATATAATTGGAGTATTTAGTAATATGAATTGTTTAAATTCTTTGACTTCCCTGCATATAGTTTGTTGCGTTAATAAAATTTTATTTATTAAAGAGCTATTTTGTAAATAACCAAATACGTTTTTACCAGATCCAGCTGCAATAACTGTACTAATAATTCCGAATCCAGGTATAATTAAAATATAACAAAAATTTTTGATTAATCGAATAGTTAAAAATAATAATCTATTCATCGTCCTTTTGACACGTTATTCCAAATTTATTTTTGAAGGGAGATCGTCCCTTCGGAACGTTCTTAAAATTAGGGACTAATTAATACTCAAGAATTTAACATTCTTGTTAGGACTTTTTCTTAAATTGTAGTATCATTTAATCTGTTCATTGTATTTTTTAATTTTAAAATTTTATCAGATCTTTCTTTACTTAATGGGCTTTCATTTTGAATAAATATAAATGCTTTTCTTCATTTTAAATAATTAACATGTCTACTAGATAATAAATGAAACTTATCAAAATAATTAATAATATTTTTAGCTGAACCAAAACTAGAAGAACAATAGTAACATAAATCTTTATTTAAATTACCACCTCAAAAATTTTGAATTAACGTTAAAATATCTTTATATTTTTGATCAATATTAAAATTTAATGTTACATTATATTTATCACTTAAATTACTTATTGTAATTTGAAAACTAGCATAACCATCTGAAAAACCAGCTAATCAATGATTATAAAAATTATCACTAGAGTTAAATATTAAACTAATTTGTTTATTAAATTCAACAAAATTGTCATGATTTAATATATTATTAGTTATTTGATTAAATATATTATCTGTTCTAAATTTACCATTTATTAAATTAATTACATTAATAATACCCTTATTAGCTGCTACAATAAAAAGTAAAGCATTTTTATTATTAATTTTTTTAACCTTTCCATAACCTAATCTTTTTTTTATAAAATAGGCTAAAGAAGCATCTAATGAATCAAATTCAATTACTAATTGTTGTCTATTACTAAAATGACCCTTACTATCTATTAAACCAGCTAAATAATGTCCAAATTGATCATCATTTACAGGTTTTAAATGTTTAGGTACATGGACAGAAATAACATTTATATTATTCGTGTTTACTACAATTTCGTTGCATAAAGTCTCTGAGGTTCCATTTTTAATAAAAATGTTACCTGCTGATATACTTCATTGTTTTAACTTTTTTACTATGTCATTTAAGATTAAGTATTTAAAACTAATTATTCAAGTAGTTCCAGCATACAGCAACGTTAAGAAGCCTATAAATTTGACCTCTGGATGCAAGTATTAATTTATATATAAAAGATATAATATATAATTTAATATTTGGACTATATCTTTAACCTCTATTATTTCATTTATTATTAAATTTTACTCATGCTTTAGCTAATAAACTGTCAGGTAAAGCAGAATAAGCTTTTAGATCTATTAATTCATAATACTTATCAGTTAAAAATAATCTTTGTTTTTTATTAGAAAAACAAGGATATTTTAAGAGATAACTTTTAAAAAGTTCAATATCATCTCTTGCTTGTATAGATCATTTATAGTAACCATTTTGACCTTTATCAAAATAAACATTACCACCAAAAATATCTTTAAAAGCAATAACGTCAACTAACAATTTATTAGTTACGGATATCGTCAATTGAGGATAATTATTTTTCATAGAATAAGTAATAGTACCATCTGCATCAAAAAAACCTGAAAATCAACCGTTATCTTTAGTGATAACTGTAGGGTATTTAATTTTAATATTTAAATTAGAACAAATTAGTTCTAATTGTTTAATTCTTGATGTATGTCTAATTTTTCCATTAATTCTATTAATTAAATCTATCATTCCTTTTTTATTATGTAATCTATATCTAAGAGCTTTCACACCTGATCTTAATTTAATAGATCCACCTAATTTTTGTTTAATTATAGCCAAAGCGTGTTCATCTTGTAATGACATAGTTATCTCACAACTAGGATAACCAGCTTTACTTAGTAATAAAGAACCATCTCCATCAATAAGACCAGCTAATCATTCATTTCAAGATTCATCGTTATTAAAAGCTGATGAAATATGTTTAGAGGATAATGGACGTGTAGTCTCTGAGGTTCCTACTAAGAAATTAAATCTTTTTGTTACCTGCTGATTGTCTAACGTTAATAAAATTTTCACTTTATAGGGATACACTGTAATTACTATTAAAAATATCAAAAATATTATACCACTTACTAATAAAGTATCTATTAACGAATGCTCAGAGTTTCAGCATATAGTCCATTTCATTAGATAAATTACTTTATCTACGGGCCATCATTGACCGAAGAATCCATTCCTTCAAATTTAACTTTTCATCAAATGTTCTTTTATTAAATTCAGGTACCATATAAATTATGGGCTTGTGCATACATAAAGTATGGAAGGAACCGACTGTACATTAAGCAGCATTTCAGCCACCTACCAGTGAACCAGTCTGTAGCGGTCACTTAAATAACCGACGGTCTTTAAACAAGAAAATTCATTGACCGTTAACACTAGTATCGCTAATATTTATACTAACTTTTCCTTTTATCAATTAATAAATAATTGATAAGTATAACAATATATATCAAAATATATACACTACACTTAAGAGTTGCAAGTAGTAATAACTAAACATTAACTAAGTATAAGGTATATTCATTATAAAATATTTACTCTTTTGGATCTTATATCCTTTTACATCTGTCCTAAGAGTTTCATAACTTGTACGTTAAACCTTTACTTTTTTTCCCTAATATTTTAATTAATTTTATTTATCATTCTAACTTTTTCAATCATCTCTACCCTTTTTATAGGATCTAAATGATATTTTTTTAACAAATCTTCATGAATTTCTTTTCATAAACTATAACTAATAAATTTTTTAGTTAATAATCTATAACTATCAAAATAGGAAAATATATTTTTACAATTATTTAATCCTGCTATTCTATATTCATAAACATTATCTACATAATGTTTTGACAATACTCCTCCATTAAATAAATCACAAAGGTGTTTTAACACTTCACTATTTTCCTCTCATTTTTGAGAAATATTAAAGTTAAAACTAAATCCTTTAGTATTACCAATTGAACAAGTAAAACAACCTTCACCATCAGTAAAACCTGTTAATCAACTATTATTTAAACTAGGTAAAATAAAATTATGTTTTATTTCAACAGAATCTAATCTTATTCTACCTTTACCTACTCAAATATTAAATCCTTTAACGAATTTTTCAAATCTTATTTTTTTACTAGGTAATACAAGATTACCATTAAATAAATGAATAACTATTTCTATTTCTCTTTTGTTTTGCGTAACAAATCTACTAGTTGTTTTAGATTGTGTAATTACTTTACCAAAACCTAAAGTTTCTTTTATATATTTTAATATTTCAATATCTAAAGTATTTTGTGTAATAACAAAACAAAGATCACCTCTATTATTTACTATAAAAGATCCATCACCTTCTACGAATCCTATAAATCAAGTTAAGAATTTTTCTGAAGGTGGAGTATTATTAGGTAAAAAATTAGTGAATTTTAAATAAAAATTTGAAAAATCAAATTTATTTGTTAAAGTACTAGCCCGCTGGGCGGACTTGTCCCACTGTGGGCGAGGCCCGGAGGGACTAGAATTAAATTTAAAATTTGATTTGTTAATATTTAATTTTAAAGCTCCAAGCAGTGGCGCTACTAAAATTATTAATGTTAAACAATTAATTAAAATATTTCTTGAGAAAAGATGTTGGAATAAGATAGGATCTCCACCACCAGCTACTTCGAAGAATGATGTGTTAAAGTTTCTATCAGTTAAAATCATAGTTATACCCAATTTTTATTTTTATTGATCTACTGGATAAAATCCCATAACTATAAGTATAATACTTAGTTTCGAAAATAACTACGAAGTTATTTAAGGTAGATACTCAATTTCTCTCGAAATTGTTTGGACTATATTTTATATTTTCAATTTGTAGAAATTTTGCAAATGATCTCAAGTAAAAACAGTTCTTTTATCATTCATATTAGATTTTATATTTATAATTTTTTGTTTACCTAATTCAGTTTTATGTTCACCATGATTAAATAAATCTACAACTTTCATTCAATCTTTAGAATCTAAATACTTAGTTCCAAACAATGGATATTTAATTAAATAATTCTTTGCTTGATTATTACCTTGTAAATTAGTAGTTCTAACTCTATATTCTGGAGAAGATTTATTTAATCTCGTTTCTTTAACTTTAGTATAAAAAAAATCAGCAATTTTCTTTAAAAACTCCTGATTACTAAAACCTTTATGATTTGTTTGTGTTTGAGATATTTCCAACTTACATTCGTATTTAGGATATTTACCACTAAGAGTACTTCTAACTTGAAAAGAACCATCTGCTTCTAGAAATCCAGATAATCAACCATTAGAATTTAATGGACTATTATTTAAAGGTTTTTTTTCAATATTTATATTTTTTATTTGATAAAAATCAATTAATTTATATAAACTATGTATCTTAGGTGTTCTCATATTACCATTTAATAAAGATATTACTAATAATATCCCTTCATAATTATTTATAGTCAAAATATAAGCATTGACACCTTTTTTTCTTGAAAGAGAACCAAAACCTAATTCTTTCTGGATCATTAAAGCCAAAGGTAAATCTTTTAAGTGAAAAACAATTTGAATTGAAGGGTAATTAGCTTTACCTTTAGGCGATCTTAAAGTATTTGGTACTACTATAGTACCATCTCCTTCAATAAGACCTGCTAAATAACAAGCAAAAGGTAAATTATTTAAATTATCATTATCATTATATTTATTATTAATTGACGAATGTAATGATCTACAATGAAAATACTTTGGCGTGTAGTCTCTGAAGAACCCATCATCTCACAAGAAAAGATAGTTTCCTACTGATTGTGTTATATAGATATAAATATATAACAGTTTCCAGTATATAGCCAAATTTAACGCCGGCAGTTTTCTATGTTTACCGGCTAATACAGGTAATGATAATAATAATAATACTGCAGTAATAATAACAGCTCAACCAAATAACGCTAATTTGTGTAAACGTATACCTGGACTTCTCATATTTAATATTGTTGTTATGACACCATTATCATTATTGATAATGAGTGGACTATATCTTCAGCGTATCGTATTTTACGATACGGTGTCTAACGTTTAGTCTCTGAGGATTCTACTAAGATACAAATAAGTATCCATTGGTTTCCTGCTGATTGAGCATAGCCTATAAGATTATCACGTGTTTATATAACAACGTACTTATAAACACTAAGCTGTTCCAGCATATAGTTAGATTTTTTATATGAACCCCATACCTAAAATATTTGTCTTATGCGTATTTACATTTGTAACCATGATAAGCTTTATCTGAATTTATACGTTTAATTAACGTAACTTGAGTTGCAGGTAAACCTTTACTTCTTAAATATTCAACGCACTTTCCTAGACTAGGAAACAACTCAGTTTTATTACTATCTTTTTCATTTATTAATATTATTGGTCTCTTAAGACAATTAAGAGTCCCCTCGCGTGCGCGCTCACTGCGCGCGCGCGACGGTTTAATTTTATTATATTTAACTCTATCCTTTTCTAACATTAATGATAAATCTGTAATAGACATATCACTTATTTTAACATTTAATGAAGGTTCTCTAGTAAATAAATATTTACCTAAATAATAAGTACCTTTATTTAAATGCTTATTAAATGTAACATAATGAATATTAAGATTAGTAATAAAATCTTTTTGCTGCATTGAAGAGTAATACAAGATAGTTTTATCTCTATTATACATATACAAAGGTTTCGCATTAGATCCGCTAGGATTATTTACTACTCTTATTGTATTTAAATTAAAAGAAGGATCCAATAAATAATATTGTTCCAATACTATCTCCGATCTAAATTCATAATTATCATACAAAGGTATTACTTCCAAAGTAAATTTATCTAAATTTCCTTTTAATTGCGGAATTAATAGACCAATTGCTTTATGTTTATCTTTCAAATAACCATTTAATCTAATTGCTAATTGTGAAGAAGAACCGATATACTTATCTCCCGTTTCTTTGTGTTTGAATATGTATACTCCTGAAACTTGAATCTTATTAATCCCCTCGCGTGCGTGCTCACTGCACGCGCGCGACGACGGTGAACCAATTTGAGCTTTAAGCCTTTTTATTGTTTCATTTTTATCGTCGCCCCGCTGGGGCGAAGGGACTAAATTATCATAAATATATCTTTTTCTTTGAACAAGATCTTTTAATATATCTTCAGTAATTTCTATATCACAAGAAGATAATATCTCGTTAATTACTTTTACCGTTACAGGTTTACCTGATTTTATTTGTTCAAAAGCTAATCTATGAACAAATTGATTAACACCACTTTTCCCTAAGATAATTTTTCATTTATCTTTATTTTTATTGGGATCGGATGGATTATTATTCAAATTACCGTTACTGTTAAAATTTCGCTTTGTTAATTTAAAGCTTATCAAATTTTTATTACTTAATAAAACAAATACGTGTCAAGTTAAGTTCATAGCTCCTAACATACTACTTATACCACTTAAGTGTAAACCGAATATTGCTAAATCAACACTTGGTCCACTGTGTGATTGTATTCCTGATAAAGGAGGATAACAATTATGTTGGTAACCTCATTTCTTAAGAAGAAACTATCGTTACACTCAATAAATTTCTTTATTGTTCGGACTATACCTTTATCTTGATAACAATAATAAAAAAAAAACTTACAATTTAAATCTTTTAAGTAAAAATTTACTTAAATAATTCAAAATCATGAATTTCCATTAATTTAGTTTTAAGTTTTCTTATAATATCTCTAATTTTTGACAATTTATCATAATTTCCCTTATGTTTAACATAAGATCTAGCTCATATTCTATATTCTACAGATTTCATACCTTTCATTGTATTATAAAAATATTGTATAATATTATCAATAGCTCTAGAATTAGTTGTATCTAAAATATAATAATTATGTTTTGATTTAAATTTTACAGTAGTAGGTATATGTAATATACGTCTTATACTTTCTAAAACTATAAGATCTAATTTTTGAGTTATACCAAAACCATGCACAATTCTAGTACTATCTTTTGAAACTAAATAAAAACTCCCTTCAGCTTCTATAAATCCAACTACTCAAGGTTTAGTCATTACACAAGTAACATCTAGTCCCTCCGGGCCAAATTTATTTTTTAAAGAAATTTTAAAAAGTGGCCCGTAAGGCGACAAGGCCGCCCCGCGGGTTAGTACAGTTTCAAAAGGTAGTTTTATTTTGTCTCAAGCATTTGATACATAATTAATAGGAATAGTTTTTTGTTTTATTTCAAATAATAATTTATATTTTTCACTTTTAGATAAATTAATATCTTCTAATATATCATATGCTTTTTTTAATTTTATGTAATTAAATTGTTTACTAGTTAATAAAGGATATTTATCAAAAATAGGAAATATAACTTGAGCTAGTTTTTTCCTATCTCTAATAACAAATTGTCCTGTTGTATTATCTTTAGTGATAGAACCTACACCTAATTGTCTTTTAATATAAAAAAGAGCTCTTAAATTATATCTAGACAAAGCTATTTTATATACTAGATTCCATTTACCATTTTGATATGATATATGAAAAGTCCCATCACCATCAGTCATACCAACTAATCATTGTTGAAATCAATTTTTATTGTTATCAAGATACTCTTTGTTTAGTCTCTGATGAGTAGAATAATATTTATTATTTACTCAGGCGTATTGTCTCCATGCAATAGACATTTTTACATATGCTTTAGTTAATAATAAGCATGAGTAGTCTATAACGTGTATTTTTATTAATTTAAATACTTGAAGATGTTCACGCATCGAAAAGAGTTTTATTGCCTTAGAGTCACCTCTAAGCAACTCCCTTTTTTTAAGAGTTCATCCTGTACCTGCACCATTTTCTATTGTTGCAGAGAATACAAATAATAGTAAACTAGGTACTAATAATCAGAAACTTATATTATTTAGTCTTGGGAATCTTTAACCATTTGACCTTTTTAGGGTCAAACCTATAAAAGAAGTAGTTTCCTACCCGGATGGACTATGTCTTCACCCATAATCCGAAGACTATGGGGCCTCGCGTGTAGTCTCTGAGGATCCTACTAATAATTTTATTTTAAATTACTTTGGTTTCCTGCACATTCTTCCCGTGTATACATAAATATTACGACTAATTCAGTTGAAAATACAACTTTAGAAGTATATAAACTCCAATTAGGTGTCTATGTATCTGTTGACTGGAAAATTAATTCCATTTTAGAGAGATTCTATGCATATAGCGAAGTAATAATTAAAAAGTTTACACTTTTTAACGGCATTCCCCAATTTAGGGATTATATTATAAATAATAATAATTATATAATTATAAACTTAAGCAGATAATTTATTCAAATGATCTCAATTATAATAAGTTCTTTTTCTATTCATACTATTTCTTACAAAATCTGTTTTAATTAAACCTTCCTCTGTATAATGTTTATTCTCAAATATCAATAACACAATTTCCTTTCAATCTTTATAATCTAAATATTTACTTGAATATAAAGGATATTTATCTAAATATTTTACTAAAATATCTAAAGATAATTTACTTGATGCTGTAATTATATAATACTCGTTACCTGTAGATTTTTGTTTTCTAGTTAACAAATTACAATTAAAAAATTCAGCTAGATTTGTTAAAACTTTTAAATAACTATCACCAGTTACAGGATCTAACATTCTTTGCTCAATTCTTAATCTACAAGAAATTTTTCTTTTCTTTGCATTATTTTCTATCTTAGTATGTTGTACTGAAAAGCTACCATCTGAATCAATAAATCCACTTAACCAACTATCATTAGTTAAATAATCTTCTTTTAAAGGTAGCTTTTCAATATTTGTATTATGATTTTTATTTAATCAATCAATCAATTTATATAGACTATGTATCTTAGGTGTTCTTAATTCACCATTAATTAAATAAACTATCTTCTTTAAACCTGTTACAGGTGAAACAACTAATACACAAGCATTATCTTTAGGTTTATATCTAATAAATCCTGATCCGTCGCCCCGGAGGGGCGAAGGGACTATTATATCCAATAATTTTTTAGCTAAAGGTTCATTTTTTAAACTAAAAGTTATACAAAATCTTGGATTATGTTTTTTCTTCATATCTGGATTCTGAATTCAAATATGACCATCTCCTTCGAATAAACCTGCTAAGTATGTTTTTAAGTTATTATTAGTCCCCTCGCGTGCGCGCGACGATTTAACACTTTTACTATAATATTTATTATTTATAATACTCCCAAGGATGTCTTTTTTTTTTGCCATATCAGGACCTCCTACTAATAATGGTAATAAGAAATTCGTTGTACTACAATTGTTAAACTGTATTTGGACTATATCTTCATCCACTAACCTAAGCCAATGGAGCATAACGTGTAGTCTCTGAGGATCCTATATAAAATAAATATATTTTATTTTTTTTTTCGTTTCCTGCGGATTATCCATTGTAATATTTTTATTAATTTTTAGGGTTATGTACATTTAATTAAAAAAACCTTTAAGGATAAACTTTCACAACTCCTATAATAAAACTTTAGGAACTTCCCGCATATAGTTATGTTTTAATAAGTAATATTACTATTACCTTCGGCAATTTCTTTTTTTTTTTATAAAATACAAAAATTTTAAACAATGGATTCTAAATGAGAAAAATCAAATTGTGTACGTTTTTTATTAAATTGAGCTTTAATTTTTTCAATTTCAAAAATATCTTTAACAGTTAAAGGTTTACCAGCACGTAATATAATTTGTTGTACAACATATTTTCAATCTTTATAAGCTAAATATTTTGAAGAGTATAAAGGATAACGATCAAAATAATCTATAACTTTAATATGACTTTGTATATTATGTGACATAACCAAATAAGAAAAAAAAAATTTATCTTTTTGTTCTCTAGATCTAGAATATAAATTAACATCTAAATATCTAGCTATAATATTCATTATATTAAAATAACTAATACCTCCTTGTTCTACTGAACAATCTCTATGATAATTTTGTCTAATTTCTATGCGAAAAAAAGCCTGTACTCTTTTTGTAGTAATTACACCTTTTTTCTTTCTATTTGTTAAATTTATACTGAAATTTCCATCTCCATCAGTAAAACCTGCTAATCAAGCATTACTGTTTAAAGGTGATTGATCTAAACCTAAAGGTTCTATATTAGTCCCCTCGCGTGCGCGCTCACTGCGCGCGTGCGACGTTTTATAAAAATCATTATACCATTTTATTGCACGATGTAATGCTTCTATTTTAGGTGTACGCATATAACCGTTAATAAGATTAATCATTTTTATAACATCTTCTATTTTTTGAATATGTCAAATAACACAACCTTGTTGTGATTTATTATACAATTTACCTACCTTAGTAATAGAGATTAATTTTTCTGCTAAAGGACTATCATTTAAACTAAATACTATTAATATTTTAGGTAAATATTTTTTAGCTCCCTGCGGGGGCAGCGCCCGCTGCTGGGAGCCGCGGCGCAGCTTTTGAATCTTTATCATGTATAGCAAAAGACCCATCTGCCTCTATTAACCCTGCTAAATAAGATCCTAATTTTAATCTTAAATTTGAATTTTCAATTTTTGAATCTAATGTTGTATAATTTTGCATTTGTATAAAATTTTTTTTGGTTTTACCGAATCCTCCGATTAAAGCTGGCATACAATTGTACGAAATTTAAATTTCGTACATCATTAATTTTAATTAATGTTTGGACTATATCTTTACCTTTAAATATAAATATAATATTTACTAAGGTATTTCACGTGTAGTCTCTGAGGATCCTACTAAATAAAAGTGTTTAATGCTACAGTGAGCCCTTTTATTTTTGGTTTCCGGCTGATTGCCTAATCTTTTGAAATGTTACTGTATTCTGCCGCTTTTCTATTAAAAGAAAGTCTGCAGTACTAGTTCCAAAAGCTCTAAAGGGATTCCAGCATACAGTGAAAAGAAAGTAGGATATTTCTACCTTACCCGGCCATGCCTTTTTTATATAAAATATCTTTAATTTATGTAAGTAAATTTTCATTTACCTCGATAATAACTTGATTTGTTTCCTTTTAGGTATTCTCTAATAACTTTACGGTCACCTTTTAGGTGGTTAGCTAAACTATTCAATGAATGAAATATTAGATTTTTACTTGAATCGTCTTTAAACTCAGCTAAAATAGATTTAGCTGCAGGATGCTTAACGAGATATTTATCTCGTTTTTCGCTAACTAAACTTTTAATCTCATCTAAAGTAAGTATATTAGTTTTAGTAGATTCCTCAATTAAATCTAAAGAAAAAAAGAAAGTGTCTAGGTATAAGGTTCCTAAATTTAAACAATTGTTTAAACTTTTATGATGAATATTGATTGAATCAAACATATGTTGTTTTGACTCAAAAACATATAATAATGTAAAGTCATCACCTTTATAGATATAAACAGGTATACCTCTTTGTTTACGTAATATTTCTCGTATTTCTTGACTCATTGGTTCATGATATCCAGAACTACTAGCTACTAAGTCTACATTAAGGTTTGGGTTTAAACTATCGATAAAATGTTGTTCTAATTCTATTACTTGTTCTAAACTAGATTTCTCATCCATAATATAAATAGTTAACTTTATATTATTAAAACCATGTTTATTTAAATAACGTAAGACTCTACGTGCTTTAGTTTTAAGTATAGATGGCATAAAATAAGAACTTATTCTATTGTATAAATTAATAGAATGACCTACATACATATGTTTACCATCTAAACTCTCTCATACATAAATACCTTTTTGATTTTTACTTACTTTAAGTATAATATTTCTATTATTAAAAGGATCACATACTAAAACTTTAACATACTTATGTTTAGATTTTTGAGTATTATTGTTACCTGTTATTATAACATCGTTATTATCATTATTATTTTCTATCTCTAGAGGAGATTGCGATTTAATATTTAATATAAAAAATTTTTTTTCGACCATGAAGAAAATCATCATAATAGCATGAGCTGTAATTATACTATTATATAATTGGTTATCAGCTATATATTGAACACCAGGTCCAGATAATTCTAATCTTATGTGAAGTGGGTAAGCATTTCTATTTATTCTTCTGAAATACTCACCTCTTCCCAAACCGTACGTGATAGTTTCCCATCATACGGCTTTCCGAATGTGCTATATTGGTTGATTCATTAGTTGTTCTTTTTTTTGTTCATGATTTTATTTATTTTTTTGATTTATCTCTTTTCTTGTCAATAGTAGATTGTTTATGGTGTTCCAAGTGGCAAGCTCTACATAGTGGGATTTGTTTACGTCTCTTGCTTGCCATGATTTTATCGATCTCCGATAGTTTAGGGTTAAGATCTGCTAACTTTCTCACATGGTGCATTTCCACTTGTACATCCGATTCACATTTACTACATATTAGTCCATCTAGTGTGGCTTTGGACAGTCCTTTAGAGTAGAGAGCTTTTATGTTCACGTAAGCCTTCGTACCTTTGAAATCTCAAGGATTCTTCTTGTAGCTTGGCTTTACTAGTGCAACTCTATCTTCTCCTTTAAGGTCCTCTCCGAACTTTTTAATTACTTTTAGAGTTGTCCCTAATTTGAACTTGGCTGCCAGTAATTGTGCACAGGATGACTTTAGTATTCATTCTACTGAAGCTGCAAGTTTACTGTAATTATTTACAAAACTGTAGTAATTTAAGTAACCTCTCATAACGCTGTTATACAATGTTATAATTGTATCTTTGTTCTCGTGATATCAAAGCATTCTAGGGATGCTTCGTTTATGGGTATTATCTCAAAAGCTAGCGGCTTCTAGTTTTGTTTGGATACGGTCTATAGGGGCAGTAAAGATCAATTGACTTACCGCTCTAATTCTTTGACCATTATTACCACTGTAATAATAGACATGATTAGAGATCCTTATCTGTGTACCTAGAAATAGAGCAGTCTCTTGGGTAGGGTTAGTAATAAGAGTTTTCTCCTTACTAATATCCAAGTTTAGCTCGTTTTTTATGAAATTTCCAATGGAATCCAATGTACTCACTGTTTCAGATCTGGAACCTCTGATAGCAATTATTCAATCATCGGCGTATCTAACATAGTATAGGCGTCTGAAATTGTCATCTTTGGGCATTCTCGCTTTGATTTTCTGCATTTCTCTTAAATGCTTAACTGCAGTTAAGTGGTCTTGCGATTTAAGGGCTTTCTGTCTTAAATAGTCAAGGTGTTTGTATTCAGGGTTTATTCTTGCCTCTTTACCTTTATCGAACTCGTTCTTTAAGTCGTTAACGAACTTATCGAGTTTGTTTAGATAAATGTTAGATAAAATTGGACTTATGATAGATCCCTGAGGAGTTCCTATTATTGATACTTTTATACTATTAAATTGAACATAACCAGCTTTAAGTGATTTTCATAAGAGCCTTATGAATCTTTCATCGTTGATTCTTTCTTTTAATAGCTCGATCAATTTATTATGATCGAAAGAATCGAAACATTTTGAGATATCTCCTTCGATAAAGAAGGATGCACCCCCAAACTGAGTTTTAACCTGTCTAAGTGCCGTATGACAACTACGATTTGGTCTAAACCCATGACTATTTGCAGAGAATGTTGGTTCAAATATTGCTTCCAGGATCATTCTCATGACCTCTTGTACGATTTTGTCTCTAGGAGGTGCAATCGTTAGGGGTCTAGTTTTTCCATTGGGTTTGGGTATTTCTACTCTTTTCCCTGGTTTAAACTGGAATGATTCATCCTTCATAGAATTTATAATTTCATGAAAAACTTTTAAAGATACCCCATCAAGAGTTGTCTTGTCGATTCCTGGGGTCATATTACCTGGATTTGATTTCAGCTTTCCATAAGCTACTTCATACAGTTTTGTGTTGAACATTAAAGTGTATATATCATTAAATTTTATATTATCATGTCTTTTAGAACTAATTTCGACCAATTTAGTAAATTTCCTAGGGAGTTCTGATACGTTCAGATTTGGCCGGACACCGGACCCTTCCCTATTAGCTCTACTAGAGAACATTCTGGCCCCCTTCGGTAAATTATTACCTAATATGGAGCCTCCGTCACCATAGATCAAAGAAGATCCAATCCTTAGGTGATCCCGTAGTTCATAACTATTACCGATAGTTCCCTTAGGTTCTCCTTCCTCTCTTTTATTGCTGCGCGCAATATGAGTTATATCACATCTTATCAAGATCCGTACATACATGGTCTCGATTGATATACAATGCCGATTTCAGGCAAGCATTGACCCTTCTCTGGAGGTACTCTTGAGATAGAGTTCAAACAGTGTGGTCTTAACCATAGGAACAACAACTCGCCTAGACATTTTTACCTGAGTTCCAATGTCTATGGCTTTTCGCAGACATGCTATGTTCATTGGGCTTCTTTCGAATCCAACTAAGTCTGATGTTGTCAACATGTTAGATGAATGTTGGTTGAATTTATCAACGAGCAATAGTCACGCACAACGGCGCACAAGTACAGAGAATGCTGTACCTAATAAACCTGAGAATAATGCAAACATTAAGTATAAAGTAGGGGTCAGCCGTCTTAACGAACTGCCCTCAGAACCGTACGTGATAGTTTCCCATCATACGGCTCGCCATGAGGAAAGTTTCCAAATATAGAGATAGAAGACGTATAGTATTTCAAGTTCAAAAGACATTAGTCAGACTTATGATTCATATCATTCTTGAAATCAACGGACATGTTATTACTGTAATTAGCAATTAAATTTAATTCATAATTCAGTAATTTTCCATTGTGATATAAGGAGTGATGGTATTGACATAACGGGATTTGTTTTCTATTAGTAGCACCAATTCATTGGTTAAAACTAGCACGGTTATTAGCCATTTTAGCTCTAACATCCTTTACAGATCTCAAATGATGCATTTGTATATTTGAGGTAGTATCACATATTGCACAACTCTTGAAAAGATTAGTCTGTGTAAGTCTTCCATATCAGGTCTGATCTAATATTTCAGTCGCAGGTGTTAATCTTTCAGAATTATTGTATTTATGGATAGTGGGTAATGATTTGGGTACAAAGATCTCAATCTCCGACACGGGATCTCTTAGGAATGGGCCAAATTTTTTGAATGCTGATCTAGCAGATCTAAGTTTGTACTTTCTCGCTAAAGTTTTAGCAAGAGACATTCTTAGTATCCAGATTAGATTTTGAATTTCAATTCTGTTGGCCGCAAACGTATAATAGTTCATAATACCATGAATTTTAGAATTATAAAATTGCACAATTGTAGCATGGTCCATGTTAACTAATTTCGTTTGTGGTGATGCTAAGACCTTATTCACACTATTTCTATGTGCAAAACCGCTTTTGATTAATTTTTCAATCATAATCTTTGTAGGCATATTTACTCTAGCTCTAACGTTCGCTCTCATGGTGATTGGAACCCCCTTGACAGTTTTAGTTTTCATTCTAAAGTCTACATGTCTAAGATTTTTAATATGGGCACCTAAAAATTGGAAACCCTTATTGATATGTGAAATTACAGTTTTCTTATCATTTAGTTCTAGCCCAGTATTTTCAAGAAGAAAGTTCTTAATTTTCTCCTTTATTAATTGAGCTTCATTTTTTGGACCTTCAAATAAGTAGACAAAATCATCGGCGTATCTTACGTACATAGATCTACGATAATCAGGGTCATTAGTTTCCATTCTAGGTATAGTAAGCATCTTCTTTAATGCAAGATCTTTCTCTTCTTGAGAGGCAGATTTTGTATAATATCTAATGTTACTTAAGGCGTTGTATTCTGGATTAGTTTTTCTACGTTTTCCTTTAGTATTCTCTGGAATACAGATGTCCTCTAAGAAAACATCAAGCTCATTCAGAACAATATTCGCCAAAAGTGGGCTAAGAACACTACCTTGTGGAGTACCTACAGTGGTTCTTGTTAGAACTTTGGTTCTCTTATCTATATAACCCACGGTAAGGGCTTGTTTAATAATTGACAGAATTCTATCACAACTAATATCTCTTTTAATTAAATTCATAATTTTATCATGAGGAATTTTGTCAAAACATTTTGAAATGTCTCCCTGTATCACTCATGTGAATTGATGTCCTTTTAAATAAAGAGGTCTCAGTGCACTGTGAGTAGATTTATTCGGTCTGAAACCATGAGAACATTCTCTGAATTTAGGTTCGTAGATTGTCTCAAGTATGATTTGTAAACCTTTTTGAATAATCTTTTCTCGAGGGGCACCCACACCAAGTGGTCTTTCATCCTTTTTATCAGGTTTAGGATTCATAACCCTCTTGGCTGGCGTAAATTTAAATTTACCAGTCATTAGCTCCTTACTAATACTTTCGAATCATTCATAAGATAAGCCATCCAATGTTTCTTTAGTCATATTAACACTCATATTTCCCGGTTTTCCTTTTATCAACATATAACAGTACTGAAGGAATCCAGCATCAGCTAAGATTCTTATCAAACCATTATATTTACCATTTCTATCTTTATATTCGTCCAATCTAGATAAAACAAACATACGCAGGTTTTGGTTATTAACCATACTGCGAGACCCTTGTTTTTTTGTTGGCACTTTCTCACTGTTCCCCTTCGTTTGGGAAATCAGAATTTTTCGTTCTGAACTACTACGGGAACTCCGTCCGCGCTTACGTGTAGAGGCGCTTGGATCCGACAGTTCTCTTGTTGTGTCATTTTTATCGATTAACGATATGGTCTCTTCTGATTTAGGTTCTTGCACATATGTAACTTTATTACTCTCTTCATTAGAGTGACCTTCAGCTTGCAGGCAACCACCAAAATCGGTACTTCCTTTGGTAGCATTTGTTTTGCTGATCATACGCCGTGATATTCTGCTTAGGACGTATGGGCTGACTCATGCCGATCTATGTGTATCAAGTTTCTCATCGTAACCATGTCAGAATCCCGTAAGATATATGTTAGAATAGGGCAGACTATTCCCATATATCCATTGAATACCTGCTGCAGCGATAATTAAGTTATTAGCTATAATTATGCCAGTATCCTCGGGTAGATATGTTAGGTTATTATTAGCCATAACGCCTGCTATATCTAAATTTGCATACCATATTGCAAATAGAACACAAACAAAAGCTCGTGTCGCGCACGTACCAATGTCTTTAGCATTAGATGATAAAAATCATCTTTCTTGTCATTCTGTTGGTTGTTTTAAAGTAAAAAATGTTGAACTTTCTTGAGATTTAATCGAAGCAACATCTTCTTTTTTAGAAGAAGTTGAAAAACCCCTTTCAAATGAAATATAATATTTTGTTAACTTATTTAACAAAAAAAATAATTAAGTTTTTTTTTTTTCGTGAAAACGAATTTAAAGTTATGCGAATAACATTGCATAATTACGTTATTTAGGGAGGGTACCTAGAATCGAACTAGGATATACTATGCCACATACAGCTGTTCTACCATTGAACTACACCCACCTTATAAAGATTTAATCTTTTCATTTTATTTATAAGTATATACATTAATTACATATTATACAATATATTATTTTTTCTTTTCTATACAAGAACTAGCCCCCGGGGCCTCCCCCGGGGGGAGGCCCCGGGGCCTTGTCGCCTTACGGGCGAGGCGGCGTTTTTTTTTTTTTATTTAATTTTTATATTTTAAAAATTAAATTTGGGACTACCCCGCGGGGCGGTCTTGTCGCCTTACGGGCCACTTTTTAAAATTTCTTTAAAAAATAAATTTGGCCCGGAGGGACTAGCCCACATTATTGGGGGGGGACTAGCCCGCTTTTGCGCTGCTATTCCAAGTAGTGGCGGTGCGCCCATAGGGAGTTTTTATATTTTAAAAATTAAATTTGGGGCGAACTTGTCCCAAAAAACGAAATTTTAAAAAAGCTGCGGATATTATGCCAGCCCTGGAGGGACTAGGTAATTGACCAAGAAAGCAATTTTAATTATATGGCCAAGAGAGAAATTTGAATTCTCATTCTTAATTCATGAAATTATTGTTCTACCTATTGAACTATCTTGGCTAATATAAGATTATATATAAATCTTATTATGTTGGGGCGACTCGAACACCCAATAGTAAATACCAAAAATTTATGACTTACCGATTAGTCGACAACATATAATATGGGTAACAAGACTTGAACTTGCACAGTTATTACTACTCTTACCTAAAAAGAACCTGGCTACCAATTTTCAGCATACCCATAAAAAATCTATTGCTCGAGATAAGACTTGAACTTATAACCTAATCATCTTCAGTGATCCGCTCTACCAATTGAGCTTCTCAAGCTAAAATAATAATAATTTAAAGAAAAAATAATCTACTTGGGGGGGGGGGAGCTATATTAAATAGTATACTACTATGGAGTTATCAGGACTCGATCCTGAAATAACGATATGCAAAATCGCCGTTTTACCAGTTAAACTATAACCCCTATCCGAGAAACGATTCGAACGTTTACGACTTGCGTCACTTAAACTTAAGCTAAGACTGTCTACCAATTCCAGCACTCGGATTAAGGCTAAAATGACTTGAACATTTACTCAAACCATCATGAGTGGTTCGCTTTACCGATTAAGCTATAGCCTTTGGTTGCGGATTTAGGAGTTGCACCTAAAATTTAGGGTCATGAGCCCTATATGTTACTATTACATCAACCCGCATACATTAATAATAATTGCGAATTTAGGAGTTACACCTAAAATTTAGGGTCATGAGCCCTATATGTTACTATTACATCAACTCGCATACATTAATAAGAAATAGGTGATTTGAACACCTGACCTTTCGCGTGTAAAGCGACAGCTCTACCAACTGAGCTAATTTCTTTCAACCCAAGGGAGATTTGAACTCCCGCACTAACAGTGAAAATGTTATGTCTTAACCAAACTTGACCATTGGGTCTTATATAACAGCCCAGTGCAAGTATCGCACTTACTTCTACCGATTACAAAACGGTTGCATTACTTTTATGCTAACCGGGCGAAGATATTACAAGTTGCATTATTTTTATGCTAACCGGGGAAAATTACTGATATGAAAATATTTAGTATTTTAATAATTAGTACTTTATGTCTAAAAATCTCAAGATTAGTTCAACTAAAGCCTATTAATCATTATAATAATCTTACTTAATATTAAGATATTATGTAAACTTATAACAATTATTCGTAGTGTTCTTCTACGTTTAAAAGTATCCTAAAGTAAGCTTCGCGCTTAAATGCTTTCAGCACTTATCTTTAACTGACGTAGCCTTCCTGCCATGCCTATGCGGACATTTACTTTAGTATAAGCAAATGATATAATATATAACATAAACAACAGGTAAACCATAGGTCAATATACCCAACTCCTTTCGTACGAAGGGGCTATCCTTATTCTACTTTAATTCCCTCTAGAAGATAGAAACCATACTGTCTCACGACGTATTAAACCCAGCTCATGTAGCTCTTTAATCGACGAACAGTCGAACCCTTCATGATTTTTGCATTCATGTGGATGAGCTAAGCCGACATCGAGGTGCCAAACCGCGCACTCAATTTGTACTCTCTTGCGCAAATTAGCCTGTTCAATTATGTTATCATAAAAGGTTTTTCCTTTTATTTCCACTTTTCTCAAAATGGTTCAGACTATTTCATCATCTTTATTAACTATTTAAAAGGAGAAAGATATAATTATTAAGTACCACTTACTCAACCTTTAACACCAAAAGATCCAATACGAGTTTTAGAATTTAATTTAGTATATTGTATATTAGGTCTATTATTTCCTCTTATTACAGATGAAGGATAACCTTTAATAGAAGTATAAGCATTTACTAAATTACCTTTATATTTAAATTTGTGTAAAGATCTTGAAGCAGTATAACGTTTAGATAATCTACCTGCACCTTGTAATCTAACACCTGATACTCTTTTATATTTAATGTCATTTAATACAACTTTTTTTAAAGATTCTGAAATCTTTTTATTACTTTGCATTAATTTATTTAATAAATTATTTGTAGTATCAAGATTATTTAAATCAAATAAATTACTTAAATCAAATAAATCTTTTGATCTTTCAATTAATTTAATATTTTTAATATTTGCTTTTGTAACTATTTTTTTAAGAAAACGTGATAATTTTCTTTTTTTTCTTAATTTTAATACTAATTGTTGTGTAAAAATATCACTATTAAAATAAAAGTATTTTAAATTAATAATATTAAATTCTATATTTTTTTTGTATATTTTTGTTATTAAATCTATTAAACCTTGTAAATATGAATTTTCAAATTTAACTTTATTAATGTAAAGTAATTGTTTAAAATACATGTAGTTTTTTAAACTTATTAAAGATTTTTTTATAAAATTTTTATAATAAAGTTTTTGTACTGAATATACCTTTGAACTATAATTAGGTAAAACATTTGTTAAAATTTTACTTTTTTTTTGTTGTTTTTTTAGTATTGTTAATCATACATTTTTTATTAATTTTAATTTTCTTATAAATAAAGGTTTCTTAAACAATTTTAAATATCTTTTTCTTAATTCTATTAAGTAATTAAGTTTTTGTCTGTTATATACATATAATGTTATATTTACTTTCTCATTAGTATGTTTAAATTCACCATCACCTAGAAAAATTTTGTTAGTAGATAATTTTCTTAATCTACGACGTAATCTTTTTTTTCTTAATTTAGATTCTATATTTAAATTATATGAATTAAAATAACCTTTAATTAATTTCATTACTAATCTGCTTGCTACAGGTATTAAACTTAAAGAATTTTTGTTATAAACATAAATACTATTTTTTCAATTTCTTACAGCAGGAATAAAATCTTTATTAAGATGAATAACATTTTCACTATTTAATGATTTTTTCTTATAAGTATTTTTTAATTTTGATTTTATAATATTTAGCATATTTATATATATATTAAGATATTAATATAATTAATCTAATTAATTATATAATATTTAAGCTTGGTAATAACCAAGTCTATTTCATTATTATTATTAAAAAGTAACAATAATTTTTATACAAACGTCGCGCGCGCGCAGTGAGCGCGCAAAAAACGAAATTTTTAAAAACGCGACGGGATTAATAGTTAATAAAGATGTTGGGCATTAACAAAGGATTATTGTTAGCAATACTCACCTTTTAGTCGTTGAACGTCCTTATTTTATCTTCGTCCCATTTTATTTAGACGACGGTTAAGCAGCATATATACTGCTTATTGCTAAAATAAGTTTCGCTTCAAATACACTCAAATAATTTTAAGTTGTCTTTGAAATTTACCCAATATTTTACCAATATTTTATAATATTGGAGGACTCACAGTTATAAATCCCTAGCGTAACTTTTTCTATAATCCAAGACCTTTCCTTAATGCATCTTGTGATCATATGCCCCGCTTACGCGACTGATAGACTTGTAGGTCAAACAGTAAAGCAAGATTTAGCCATTAAACTTTTAAAGTATAATTAATCATCATATTAATAAAGGTTAATATGCAATATTAATATGACAAAAAACTTTTAAAATATTAAAGTTTAAAATACATCTATTTACCATATAGTTAAAATCTTACTTAAAAAAAAAATAAATATTGAATTTAATCTTATAATAACTGTATAAATATAAAAATAAATATAACAAATTAAAATAATTGTAAAGAAATTTACAAATTTACATATGAACTTTGGATATACCCAGGTACTTTTTGTGGGATCTGTGCCCCGCATAAACTGCCTTCTAATCCTCAAAAGCATATAAAAGGAAACGAATAAAGGTGTTTCATTGTTATCAGACAACTACCTTATACACTCGCAATCATCCTGAATTTTCACTCTTGCAATTAGTAACAGTAAAGCTGCATAGGGTCTTCTCGTCTATCTAGAGGTAAACAGTATCTGCACTGCTATTCCAATTTCACTGAGACAATCATCGAGACAGCTGTTGTATCGTTAAGTCATTCATGCAGGACCGCATTTAACGGCCAAGGTATTTCGCTACCTTAGGACCCTCATAGATAAGGCCGCCATTAATCGGGGTATCCTTCAAAACCTTAGTTAAAAACCAAGGTAAATCCGTTACCCTGCCGACATTGGGCAGACATCACACTCAATACTTTGATATTTAATCTTTGCAGAGTGCTGTGTTTTTATTAAACAGTCGTACAACACTATTTCATGATTCCTCTTAAAATTAGTTTAATTAAATCATATCGTAAAATATGTTAAACTAATAAAAATGGCCCTCCTTATCCCGAAGTTACGGTAGTCAATTTGCCGAGTTCCTTAATGATTGTTCACTCAAACGCCTTTGTATTCTCTACTTGCTTACTTGTGATAGTATCTAGGTACGGTATATATAAATCTTATTAGTCCCCTCGCGTGCGTGCTCACTGCACGCGCGCGAGGTTTGTATATCAGCCTTTAATATACAATATAAAATATAAATATAATTTTTTTTATAATATATTGTATTTAAATTATACAATCTTGAAAACTTGTAACAAGAAGTTATATAATAAATACAAAAAAAAATCATTTAAAAGACTTCGCCCCCGGCGAGGGGACTATTTTTTTTATATTTATATTAAGTAAAAAAATTTTCCCGAACCTTTATTACTTGTTAAAGGTTTTGTTTTTTTACTTTTAAGTATTAATATATAAATATCATCAAAATTACCTTTTGATTAATATTTTTAGATACCGAAAATTAAATAAAATACCATAAGCTTAAGGCGAGGATATACCTTTTTCGTTACTCATGTCAGCATTCTCTCTTGGATTATATCGATCAATAATAATTAATAATAAAAACGTATAATAATAATACATAATTAAATATATAAAACATAATTAAATATATAAAACATATTTATCTAAAGATAAAAAAAATATAAAGATATCACAAATATCCTTAAATATTATTAATAATTATCTAGATTTATTATTTCTTATAAGAAATAATATATTATATTAATCCAATGTTCCGCTACCCCACATATACAATATATATATTTATTAAAATGTGTACAAGGTTTTGGTATATTATTTAGATCCGTTAAATTTTCGGAATTTTTCCCTAAAATAAATCAGTGCTCTGTTACGAGATCTTCAAAAAATGGCCGCTTCTAAGCCTATTTCCTGGTTGTATTAAAAAAAAACATCCTTAATTTCACTCAACAATAATTTTGGAACCTTAACTCTTGTTCTGGGCTGTTTCCCTTTAGACATACAACCTTATCGCACTATGTCCGATTATTTAACATTCATCTTTGCCATTCCGAGTGCAAATACTCTCCGGTAAAGTCACTACAACCCCCCGATGTTGACAAAATCAATTGATATTGTCCGAGATCACAGTTCTGTACCTGCTAAGATGTTAGTTAAATTACCTACTCATATAGGTTTCGCGGAAAACCAGCTATACTAGTCAGTTTTGTCTTTCACTAACTTACCACAATTCTTCGGATATCTATACAACGATAACCCGTTCGGGCTTTTATAACCCTGACCATGGTAAGATCACTAGTCTTCGGGTCTAATTCTAGATACTTATTCATTTTCTCATAATTGGTTTATCTAAGCTAGTTTCTTGGTAAATTACCAAGAAATCATTGCTTGCATCTAAAATTAACTTGCTGACCCATTATGCAAAAGGTACGCTCTTATTTTTTACTTAAATTTCACTCGAGCTGCTTATAAAACTACTATTTCAAATTTTACCTCACGGTACTTTTCACTATCGCTTATATATTATATTTAGCCTTAGAGGAAGGTTCCCCTATATTCAAACAGATTTTAATCCGTTTTACTTTAACAAGTTTTGTTATTAGGCTTTTGTTATTTAGTTTACACCAAAGAACAATCTCGTTTGATTTCTTTTCCTAAAGTTACTAAGATATTTCAATTCACTTCGTTTATTATTTGATTTCTCTTAGAAACTAGTTTGACTAGATTTCTTTAATATATAGCTAATTATCCATAATAGTTTCTTTATATACTTGCCTTGATTTTATCAAGAAATTTAGGATTTCATATCACCTATATTGTAAGATACACTTACAATTCAAATTTATACTTCAGGTTATTATGATTCGAACATAACTACTCCTCAACCCAAATGAGACGCCTAACCAACCTGGCTCTAACCTGTAGATTATTAATCCCCTCGCGTGCGTGCTCACTGCACGCGCGCGAGGTAAAGTAATTTTTTTTTACTTACCTTTTATAGGATTTAATTATATAAAGATATATCTTATATCAGAGAGTATATGATTCGAACATATGAAAGTTTTACCTTTAGCTAAACTCAAGTTAGCCGCTTTAAACCACTCAGCCAACTCTCTTATTTTAACGTTAATAGAATTAACGTTATTATTAATACTTTATATTTCATTTTCACCCTTGCTCCCGTTTTTTTGGGAAAAAGTTTTAAGTTATATAAAAAATGATTCTTCAGTGACTCGAACACTGAACATATCCTTATCAAGAATACACTTTACCGGTTAAGTTAAAGAACCAATAAAATTATTCATATACAACTTCAAGAGCACTTAGATTTGAACTAAGAAATATAAGGTTGAAGCTTACAGTTTTACCTATTAAACTATGCTCTTCGGAAAAGAGATGAATCGAACATCTAAGTGTAAAAACACAATATTTAGCAAATATCTTACCCTACCAATAGCAACTTTTCCTATTTTACGGGTTAAGTCGGACTTGAACCGACATCTTTTTTATTGACAGCAAAACACTTTACCTATTAAGTTATTAACCCTTTTGTCTTATTTGTATACGACACTTTGGTAAACGTACAGTCTACCCTTATTATGACTAGCTGAATTCGAATCAGCACAACTTAATTGGTAAATAAGCAGTCTACCGTTAACTTATAGTCATTAATATTAAGATATTTTAAGACTTATGGGACTTGAACCCATATGGTAATGATTAAAAGTCACATGTTTTACCTTTAAACTAAAGTCTCTTATATATATATATATCTCATTTACATTTGATCCTTCCTTCGCCTCTCTTTTGCGCTGCTACTCCAAGTAGTGGCGGTGCGCCCATAGGGAGTTTTTATATTTTAAAAATTAAATTTAATTTTTATATTTTAAAAATTAAATTTGGGACTGGACTAATTAAATATATATTTAACAATTTAAACTATCCAAAAAATGTAAAGGATTATACTGTGCTTTTACCTTTTTTTCTTTATATTTTTTATTATGTAATAGATCAATAATAATAAATTTAAACCGTCGCGCGCGCGCAGTGAGCGCGCAAAACGCGAGGGGGACTAATCATTTTCATTAATAACCTCAATAATAAACAGATATATATAAAAATAATCAAACAAGATCTACGAAGTGTCAGTATAAAATACCTGATTCAAAACCTAAATGATGATGATCTGTTAAGTGATATGCAGCTAAACGTCATAATCCTACAGCTAAAAATGCTGTTCCTATTATAACGTGTAACCCGTGGAAACCTGTACCAAAGTAGAAACATGATCCGTATACACTATCAGATATAGTGAATGAAGATACTGTATATTCAACACCTTGGAAGAATGTGAAAACAACTGCTAACATAATTGTAACAACTGTTCCATATAGTGCTCCTTTTCTATTACCTTGTATTAATGAATGATGAGCGTAAGTAATTGTAACACCAGATGATAATAAAATTATTGTATTTAACAATGGTAATTCAAAAGGATTAACACCTTGTATACCTAATGGAGGTCATTGTGCTCCTAATTCAACACTAGGTGATATTGCACTATGGAAGAATGCTCAGAAGATTGCTAAGAAAAAAAATACTTCTGAGATAATGAATAAACCTACTCCTAAATTTAATCCTTTTTGTACTGCATTTGTATGATTACCTAAATAAGTCACTAAATTAGGCTTCAATAATATTACTATATTGATGGACTATATCTTAATTAATAGATTAATGTTTTAATTTAATGTATTAATCCTTGACGTTTAGTCTCTGAAGGTCCTACTAAAATAATTATCCGTTTTTTCGTTCCCTGCTGATTGTCCAGTTTTATCCTGGGGTTTCCAGCAATTTGTCAAGTTTAAAGAGGGCACTTTTTAATATCTATATATGTATGTATTTATTTTTTATATTTTATAGTTCAATTTTACTTTTCGTTTACTATTTAGATTAGATTGTATTAATTTAATTTTTAATCTTCCTTGTTCTGTCAAATGTTGTTTACAAAGAATCATATTATATATTATTTCTCAATCTTTAAAATCTTTACCTTTAATACCTAATAAAAGATATTTATTAAAATATTCTACAATAAATTCTAACTTTTCTATAGATGATACGTATAAAGAATACACTTTATAATTATTACTATTATAAACTGCTAATTTACAAGATAGAAATTTAGATAAATTTTCCATTAATTTTAAATTAGATTCTTCATACCGTTGATCTAGTCTAAATTTTAAACTAATACTATTACTTACTGATCTTTTACGTGTATCTGATTTTGGTTTACTTTCAACAATTTTTACACCAAAATGTCCATCTGCTTCAGTAAATCCTGTTAATCAACTATTAGTTGAATAATCTGATTTATCTAATTCACTATAAGGTATTTTTAAATTATATTTTAAATTAATAAAATTTATTAACATATTAAATGATTCATTTTTAGATGTTCTTAGTTTACCATGTACTATATCTATAAATAATTTAATTCCTTCTATATCACCTATTATATATCTAATACAATTTTCGTTAACTTTTTGAAAACGACCTTTTTGTTTTAACATTGTTTGTATATAAACAAATAATTCTATATTATTTATGTGTGATGTAAATACAATTCTAGGATTAAGTATTCGTCGCGCGCACGTAGTGAGCGTGTGCGCGATGGGACTATTTAAAGTTGTTTTACCTTTAAAAGGTAAAGATAAATGACCATCTCCTTCCAATAAACCAGCTAAATAGTATCCAAATTGATTTTTATCAATTTTTAGTTGATTTTTTTCTACATTATCTCTAATTTCTTTTATAGTATCTAGGGATATAGATCTTGTAATCTTAACATACATATTAGATATAAAACTTTTTAAACTTTGTTTACCCTCTGAAATTACATCTCTAAATCATAAACCCATAACATAAGCTACATTAATTACAGCTACTGGTACTAAGTATTCAAAACCTTGAAAACCGTGCATAAATAAAACTGTAGCTGTTGTAAGTATAAATAATGATAAACTAGTAAATAAAGGTCAAGGAGATGGAGATACTAAATGGAAGGGATGATTTTGAAAATTTCTTTTTGATTGATATACCATTTATTATTTATTTTTTAATAAACAAGTTTCCAATTAAACTACTTTTGTTTAATAGTTATTACTATAGCACCTACCATTCCTAATAATAAAATTACTGAACTAATTATTAATCATAATGAATAACTAGTGTACATTATATTACCTATACCTGTTATATGACTAAATTCTACTAATGAGTTATCTCAACCTTTACTACTTGCATAAGCTATTTCTTGTTTTAAATCTATTATATTTAATAATTCATTATCTAATTGTACATTATATACTTCAGAAAATGAATTTGATAAATAAGAAACAATAGTATTATCTGTTAAATTACAAGGTATTACTTGTCCTATTATAAAATAAAAAAGTAACACTGTTAAAACAGCTAAAGGTATATCGTTATTAGTTTCACTAAGAAGTTCAGATATTCTAATATTAATTAACATTAATATGAAAAGAAATAAAATTGAAACAGCACCTACATATACTAAAATATAAGATAATCCTATGTAATTATATCCAACTAATATTAATATACCTGCTATGTTAACAAATAAACCTATTAAAAATAATACAGATACAATAGGATTTCTACTTACAATAGTAAATACACCAAATAAAATAGAAATTAAATAAATAATATCTACAAATTCTATTGTAAATCCATTAGTAATATAATCGTTTAATAAAAAAATATTATTCATTAAAAAAAAAATCAATCTTTTATTAATTTATACAAATATAAAATATCAAGATAGGACTTACATAAAAATGATCTAATTAGGAAGAAAAGGAATCGAACCTTCGATGGCATATAGCCATTGAGTTTACAGCTCAACCCGTAAACCAACAAACGGACCCTTCCTTTATTATCTTTATGGTTTTTTTTAAATTTTTAATAATTCCAATAAAAGATTAATGTATGAAATATATATATTTTTTTTTTGTTAAATTTTATTCATCCCGTGCAATTTCCATTACACGAACCTTATTTCGACTTAACACCAATCAAAGTCATACATACGAAAATTAGACTTACATATTTATATACCTAATTATATATATTAATACATAAGCAAATCAAACTTATTGCACATACTTCTTTCAGCGCCTGACGAGTGGTTAGTACCTAGCTGAGAATAAATTCACCGTGACGTTGGTGATACACGATTACTAGTAATTCCTTATTAATGTAGTCGAGTTACAGACTACAATCCATATTATATCCAATTTTGGGGATTAGCTCCATTTCGCAATATCGCATCCCTTTGTTAAGGCGTATGTGGCACGTCTATAGCCCACAGTATTAAGGCCATGATGACTTGTCTTAATCCCTATTATCTATTACCTATGTAGCGGCGAACCACTTTATATATACAAATAAAGTGAGGGTTTTCGTTAATTAAAGGAATTAACCAGATCTCACGACATTAACTAAAGACAGCCGTGCAGCGCTTGTTACAATTTTTATTGTTATTCAAACTGTGGTAAGGTTTTTCGCGGGTCATCGAATTAAATAACATACTTCACTACTGGTTTCAGAAACGGTCTAATGATTTCAGTTTATATGTTGCCATATTACTCTTGAGGTGGAATGCTTACACTTTCATTTATAGACTAAATATGTAATCTAGTCTATGACATTCATCATTGTCTGCTTGGACTACTAGGGTATCTAATCCTTATCGTTACCCGAGCCTTCGTCCCTCAACGTCAGTTTTTACATAGAAGGACGCCTTCGCCGTAATCAGTACCCCTGGTATTTGCGTATTCTATCCCTACTCCAGAAGTTCTTCCTTCTCACATAAAACTCTAGTAAAAAAGTACTCATTTAGAGTTTAATTTACCGTCTAGGTACCCTTTAAACCTAATAAAGATGATTAACACTAGTCTTCTACGTATTACCGCGACTGCTGGCACGTAATTTGGTCAAGACTTATAAATAGGAAATTGTCATTATCATTATCCTATTTAGAATTTTATACGAGAAATTCGTTATTGTATTCATAGAATACATTTTCATTCTTCCAAGTTACTGGTTCAGCCTTTCGGCCATTGACCAATATTCCTCACTGCTGTACTAATACGCATTGGGGTTTTTTCAGACCCAATGTGGTCGATCGACCTCTCAGTCACGACTACGGATATTAGCTAGAAAAGTCATTACCTTTCCTACTACTCACCGAGATAAAGATTAACATCTTAAAGCGGACCTTTTATTTTCCTTTTTTATATAAGGGATTTTCCCCTAACTTTTAAGGTAGCCAAATTATCTTTTACTCACCTGTACACCACTACTACTCAGTTTATAAAACTAAATAGTCGTTCGATTAGCATGTGTCAAGTACTTGGACAGCGTTCAATCAGAGCCATCATCAAGCTCAAAAAATTTAATTTAATTTTTAAGTATATATATATATATATATTATATACCTATATTGTTATATACTTTTAATTAATAATCTTTGATATTATACTGTTATTTTATCCTATATAATATTATAAACATATTTTATTATTATTATTTTAATTTTTAAACGAAATTTTAAAAAAGGGAGCCGCGGCGCTGCTATAGCCACTTATTAATGTGCAACTAGCCCGCGAGGCGGATTTGTCCCCATTAAAAATAATAAATTTAAAGATTAACTCGTATTAGCTTCGTTCGTTTGCAAGATTACAATTTGAGTTATAGTTGCTTATATAGTGATTATTAATTACATCGAAATAATCGATTACAACCAGTGAGGTTCGAACTCACAATTATCGTTTGGAAGACGACTAGTTTACCAGTTAACGTATGGTTGTTTTGCAAAGCTATATTTGAATATTCCATTATATCTATATTGTAATAGACTTTTTTTTTACTATAATTAAATATGGATATTACATATAATAACTTTACCTTTTTTTAAAGATATAATTAACCCGGTTTCTGTTTGAAATTTTAATAATTCTAAATAAATACTAAGCATAGGATTATTTTTCACATTTAATATTACGTTAACGTTTTAATTAATTTTTAGTTTCTGTTAAATTCCTTATATCATTAATATGTTTGATATTTAAGTATGTATGCTTAAAAAGTATTGGATTTTCCTGTTTTAATAAAATTTTCATATCTTTAAAATCTTAATATGGTTTCATAATGAAACCATATTGATTACCTATTATTCACCTCCATCTAAGTCTTGATTAGAAGGCATTTCAAGTTCTTGTTTTTCTAAAACATAATCTAATGGTGACTCAAAATAAGCATACTCATGAAGAGCTTTTTGTTTTTCATCAAGAACTTTATCAAGATTACTAAGACAATCTATCATTAATTTATCTTTATCTTCCGGAGATTCACTAGTGTTACTAATTTTAATCAATTCAGACATCGCTTCTTCTCACAAATCAGATACTGAAAAATTATCAACTAATTCCTTGTGTATTTCTTCACGAGTATCTTCTAACTCTTATATATCTTTACAAGATTCAAGTTTCTCTTTAATTATTTTTATACTTTCATACTCATTTAGATTTTCATTATTAGAACCTAAATTATTTGTAGAAGAATTACCACTAGCCTGCAGGGCGGACTTGTCCCACTGCGGGGTTGGCCCGCTGGGACTAGTATTACTGTTATCTTTAGAAGGAGAACCATCATCTGCATAAAACCGAACAAAATTAGAGCTTAATAAGGGATAACTACTTGGAGAGGAATGGTTAAAAATTCTTAAGGGAAATTTTTGAAAAATAATCATATAAACAATAAAAATAATAAATTTAATACATAAGAAATAGTCAAAACAAAATTTGTAATAAATTAGTTTCCCTTTTAATTAGCCCGCTGGGCGGATTTGTCCCACTGCGGGGTTGGCCCAGCGGGACTAGGAAATATTACAGTTTTTACTGTTAGTTTAATATTTCTTAGCCCGTTTTAAAAATTTTATTTAATTAGTGTAAATCGCATCCATCTTTAATATAAGAACAAGTTAAAACTACAAAAACTTGAGCTTGAATAAATGCAATAGCTAACTCTAATCCAGAGAATGCTATTATAAAAGCTAAAGGTATTAAACCTAAAAAAAAGAATAATATACCACTAGTCATTATATTATATGTAAATCCACTTAAAATAGATAAAAGCATGTGACCTGATAATCGTGCACAATTTTATCCTTAGTTTTCTTAGCCTTAAGGGGGGGGGAGGGTAAATAAAAGAATGTTCTTATTATAATCAAAGAATAATTCGTTTATTAAAGGTAGCATATTTTAAATAATCTTATTATTTATAATCCTGAGAAATATCCTTTTTAGGTAAGCATAGTAGTCTTAAACTTCGCCCTGTGAGGCCGAGGGGACTAATTTAAATAAATATAAACCTTTAAAAGTCCCCTCGCGTGCGCGCTCACTGCGCGCGCGCGACGGTTTAGTTCTATTTTCTTTTAAATATAAAGATATACTAGCCCCCGGGGGGGGAGTTGTCCTCCCCGGGGCGACGGTTGGAAATATAAACTACGTGATCTAACATTGTTTAAATTAAATCTACGAGAGCACTCAACATAAGTGGTATATTTTCTAATTGACTTTTTAATAAAAAACAAAAAAAATCGTTCACAACTTTCTTTAAAGATATAATGTTTACAAAAATAAACTTTATTCTTTCTTTAAAGGTGTTTTATATAAATTTAATAATAATACTACTTTTAATCTCCCTTTTTTATAACCTTATATATAAATAGTTACTGTTTATTTAGTAACCATCGTATTAAGAAAAATAATCTAAGGATAGGCTATTGTGTTATCTTTAATCTTGGGTTACTTAATTTATCCCAAGAACCGGCTTTCCCGGCGACTAGAGTACACCTTACAGTATAATAAATACTGAAGAGCCGTCTACTCGTTGCTCTTTTACAGGAATATTTCCTGACTTAGATCCGCGATCACCCATTCCTATTACTAGAATCTCTAATGATATTACTATACCCTCAGTGATTAGCTGGGCCAGATAATAAGTTTCCCTATTATCCTTAGTTATTAGAGCTTTAGGGCTTCCCCGGAATTTGACTCTTTTACACATTAAGTGAAGTACCTAATTTCACTTTTATATGTTAGCTGCAAGTCTTAAACCTAAAGAAACATTTCTAGATAAGTATGAAATGAATTCAATCAATACTAATAAAGGTAATAATGCTAAAGGACAACCTGAAGGTACAAATAATGAAAAGAATTTTAAACCATGTCTTTGAAATCCTAAGAATGTTGCACCTAAAACAACAGTGAAACTTAATGAGAATGTTAAAATAAAGTGTGATGTTGATGCAAAACTATAAGGTCTCTTAATTATTACAAGAGTGGACTATATCTTAATTAATCACTTATCTCTTATGAGATAATAAATCTATTAATTATAAAGAAACCTTTCTTGTTCCTTTAATTAAAGATAAATGACTAACCTTTCACGTGTAGTCTCTGAGGATCCTACTAAGATACATGTAAGTATCCATTGGTTACCTGCTGATTGTCCATTGTTACATCCATTAAAATTGTCACTAATAATATAGTATTTAAGGCTTTAGGAGTTTCCAGCATATAGTGAAATTTAATACGTTATTATTAAGAAGTTATATACTGTTCAGTTATTGATAATAAATAATATATTTATTATTATATATGTTCTCTTTTACTGTTCATATTACTTTTAATTACTTTAATCTTTGCTAAACCCGTTTCAGTTAAATGATCCTTAGATTTTATTAACTCGGCTACTTTTACCCAATCCAAGTAATCTTTTTGTTTGCAACCTAATAAAGGGTACTTAGCAAATAAAGGTATAATCTTTTCACTTATTTCATTAAAAGTAGAGGTAATAAAGTATACTTCATTACATTTGGATGCAGAATAGCTTCTTCCACAATCTAAATAATTCACTATACTCTCCATTAATTTTCTATCTTTAGAGTGTTGGCTTACTGTAAATCTTAAACTTATGCTTGTGGGTTTGTTATTATATTCTTGTACAATAACTTGAAAGCATCCTTCAGCTTCAGTAAAACCTATTAATCAATTTATATCTTTTATTTCTGTAGATTCTATTAACTGTTTAGTTACAGGAATAACATCAGGAAAGGATTCTTTAAATTTTTCTGATAAACCCAAATTTAATGAAGCTTTTATCTCCACTAATTTTAGTAACCCTTCTTTAGTTAAATGTTTTTTATTTTGTACTTGTTCTACAGCTTGTTTAAATAAGATATAATCAGCAACCTTTTTAGTAATTAAAGGATATTTTTCGAAATGATTAATTACTCTTCTTATATTTTTTAAACCGCTGACACGAAACTCTATTGAATCTTTTCCATGTTTATATATTTTTCCTACTCCTAAATATCTTTTAATTGATTCTAATAGTTCTCTATCTTTATTATGTAAAGATATTTTAAATATTGGTTTAACTTGTCATCCGGTTAACATTCTACTATCCTTAAAAATAGAAAGGTTAAAACAACCTTCACCATCCGCAAATCCAGTTAGATAGTAAGGGTTTATAGTTTTACATCGAGTAGAAAACAAAGTAAAATAAGAACGTGAACAAGAATATAATCTTCTTAGAAAGATGTTATTTAACATAATAACGTATAGGCACCTTTTTACCATTCCTATTAAATTATTTACTAAAATAAATATGAATAATGCATATATAAATGGGAAATATAACTGCCCTTTTGTAGGGTTAAGTTGATTTATTACTATACTGTGTACTGTTGCATATATAGTTTCCTGACTTATTGATCAGTTATTTGGTATAATTTTATTATTATTTGTTGCTAATAAACTATATGTTAAAATTAAGAATCCACCTATTGATAAATATAAACCTATATTTGTTAATGATAAATGAATGTTTCCTAATAAATTTCCATTTAAAGAAAATAAATCTCTTACTTCAAATTGATCTAATGGGCTTAATATAAAATTAAACGTACTCATAAATATATAAATATTTAATTTTAATAAATAAGAAATAATCACATTGGACACACACGATGTATTGCTATGCTCTTTTATAATTGGAATATCTTATAATATTTTATATCTTAAATATGTTATAATATTTTATATAAATTATAATTTATTTATATAAATACGTGAAATAAAAATACGAACGAATTTTGGTAAAATATATTTACTAAATGCATATATTAATACTGTTAATATAACAAATGCAAAAACTACTTGATTTACAAAAAAAAATGGTACTAATTGTGGCATATATTTAGTTTTTTGTCGGTTTTTTAGATAATCAATTAGGTTTATCCTTACTCCTAAAGAATTTAGGCATTGGATTAAATATAATATATTTGTGTTACACTTTATCTAAGCCCTTAAGATGAATCGAACATCTATCAAAATATTAACAGTATTCCGCTCTACCGTTGAGCTATAAGGGCTATAAATATATAATTAGATATTTATTATATTCCTATCTAAGACTCGAACTCAGATCCGAATATCAGAAGTATTCTGCTTTACCATTAAGCTAATAAGAATTATATATAAATATATTTATATATAATTATTTAATTTAATTTAATTTAATTTAATTTAATTTACATTATAAATTAAAGAAGAAACTGAATAGTGTAATCCATCTAAAATTGGAGCTGGATATATACCAAATAATACTGTTAATATAACAAATACTAATAACATTATAAATTCTCTTCTAGTTACATCACCTATATTTTCTACAAAGTAAATAGAGTATGAACCTCCAAAAACTATTCTATTATACATAAATATTGTATAAGCAGCAGAAAATACTATAGATGTACTTGCTAATACACCTAATATAGGCATTCTTTCAAATACTCCATATAATGACATAAATTCCCCTAAGAAATTAAGAGTTAAAGGAGTACCACTATTACCTAATGATAATATAAAGAATAATACAGAGAATATAGGCATAATTTGAGCTACTCCTCTATAATATGTAATTAATCTAGTAGATGATCTATCATATAAAATTCCTCCTGCACAAATAAATAAACCTGATGAAACAAAACCGTGGGCTAAACCTAAAACTATTGAACCTTCAATTCCTTGTATTGTATTACTAAAAGCACCAATTAAATAAACAGCTGCATGAGATACAGATGAATAAGCAATAAGTTCTTTAATATCTATTGTTCTTAATGTACTAAAACTAGCATATAATATTGTTATTACACCTATTACATATATTATATAAGTATAATTTAAAGAAGCTTTAGGTAATAAAGGTAAAATTAATCTAAATATACCATATAAACTTAATTTTAAAACTATACCAGCTAAAATGATACTTCCTGATAATGGTGATTCAACGTGAGCTTTTAATAATCAAGTATTTAAGAATATTACTGGTGTTTTTACAGCAAAAGCTATAAATATCCCATAAAATAAAAATAATTGAGTTATATAGTTAAAATTTGATTTTGATAAAGCATCAAAATCTGTTGTTCCCATTATAGAAGACATAGCTACTATAGATAATAACATAAATAATGATCCAAATAATGTATATAAGAATAAATAAAAACTAGCTCTTACTTTGTTACTTGAACCAAACAATCCTATTAATAAAAATAAAGGTGGTAATATACTTTCAAAGAAAATGTAGAATAATAATACATCTAATACTAAGAATACTGCTAATAATAATGTTTCTAATAATAACATTATTACTACAAATGATAATACATTTTTAGATTGTATTGAATTTCAATTTGATAATATTGCTATAGGCATTATTATTGTAGTTAAAAGTACAAAATATATTGATAAACCATCTACACCTAAATATATATCAAAATAACTTATTTGATAATGTTCCTCAATAAACTGAAACTGTTTACTGCTAAAATCAAATAGTATAAACATTACTAATGATATTATTAAATTTATTATTGATGTTAGTAAGGCTATAGATTTTATTTTTATCTCATTAAATAAAGATAATCCATAATTTGTTTCTATTGTAATTAAACCTATTCCTATTAAAGGTATTATTAATAATAATAAAGACATAATTAAAAATAAATATTACATTTACTACTAATAAAATATTTATTACTACATAAATTATTTTTAATTAAATATTTTATCTTTAATTAATTTATGCAATATAATATTTTATATATTACACTTCACGTATGCCAATAAAGTTGCTATTTAATATATATAGATACCCATATATCTATATTGAGATATACTTTTAGATAACTAAAAACAATATAATTTAGTCCTCTTAACTTTCCCCCCCCTAAAGGAGTGGAAAGTTAATATAATTGATTATTGTTATAGTGAATTACAACCAAATTGATTACCTAACATAAAAAAGCTATCTACCTTATATCTAATTTTAATAAATACAGTATAAACTGTATTTTTAGCTATATTGTTAATAACAATACAAACAAATTTTTTAGAATCAACCAAATCATATAAGACTAAATAAATATTTATAGGTTTATTGTTACTATAAATTTATTTTAAAAATGGGCGGTCTTGTCGCCAAATAAAAGCGGGCGAGGCCCGTTTTTAAAATTTCGTTTAAAAAGAAATTTGGTATATTATTACTATTAGTCATATTAGGATTGTTAGGTCTAGTCCCACCGGGGGGGGGGGGCTAGTTGTTATATTCATCTTTTAATCTTCTTAGTAGTTCAGCTAAAGCAGTTTTTTCATATTTACTCTTATCCAAAACATGACTGTGTGGACTAGTTGTTGTATCCATTCTACTATAAATCTCAACCATTTTATCTCATTCTATGTCCGTTTTAGATTTGTTTGTATTAGCCGGTATAGAATTACTATTACGCGTATTAATAACATTGTGAATATTTGGGTAAGGATAACCTTGGTTACCATTTGGGTAACCAAAACAATTTGGATAATGATAACCTTGGGGGTAAGGATAACCTTGGGGGTAAGGATAACCTTGGGGGTAAGGATAACTTTGGTTACCATTTGGGTAATAAATATTTTGGTTACCATTTGGGTAATAAATATTTTGGTTAACATTTGGGTTATGATAACCATGGTTAACATTTGGGTAATAAATACTTTGGTTAACATTTGGGTTATGATAACCATGGTTAACATTATATCTTCTATTATTAGAACGACCTTGATTATCAGATCAGTAAACAGTTTGATCACCAGGAGGACCTGGAGGACCTTGATTACCAGGAGGACCTGGAGGACCTTGATTACCAGGAGGACCATAATGTGATCCAGGATTAATATTATTAACCTTTAATGTAAAAAACTTATAAATAAAATATAAATTATACACTATTATATATAGAGAATATATAATTATTAATACGGATATAACTAAAATAATTATATAAAAGATAAAGTATTTATTTTTTAAATCTTTATTTATAAAACTGATATATATAATAACCATAAAACAAAAATATATTATTGTTAAACATAAGATTATATAAGTTAATGGTTCCAATAAAGAACAATTAAAGTTATAAAGAATAGATATTGAAACAATATAAAAAAATATTATCTTTTTATAATGGTTTTTAATAAAATTAATAAAAATTTTATTATATATTTCTTCCATAGAATTAAAATAACTTATTTTAGATAATAAACTAAGTGTATATAAATATATTATATTTATAAGAGATTTTTTAATATATAAGAAAGCTAATAATAAAAAATATGCAATATTATTAGAATTATTAATTAAATCAGATATATAAGAAAATAAATTTATAAATTCTGTAATATCTGATACATTAAAATTAATAATTAATAAACTAGATAACCATGAAAATAAATTATTAAATAAAGTAAAACAATATTTATTTATCTTTTTAATTTGTAAAACTAAAACTAAAACTATAGGATGATTCAAGATTTTTTCATATTGTCTATCTAAAATATTATCTATATTAAATATATATATATATATATTTGTAATAGATATATATAAAAAATTATAAAAATAATAGCTCCCTGCGGGGGCACCGCCACTACTGGGAGCTGCGGCGCTGCTAAAAAATGATTGTGTATATTTAAAATTAGTTACAATTAACTTAACAAAAGAATTGATCATATTTATAAACAACATATAATGTTTGTTCACTTGTAAATGTAGCATATATAAAGTTATTAGTGTATATGTAAAGTACAATCCTATACCAATTAAAGCTACAACAAAGGTATATTTACAGGATTGATAACTAAACCACTCACTAAACAAGGTAAAAGGCATATATAAGCTATAGAAACAGGCAACAAAACTAATCAACAAACTGACATTAATTGATCAAAACGTATTCTAGGGAAAGAAGCTCTAACTCAAATAAATACAAAAATTAAGAAAGCTGTATTAACAGCTAAATTAAAAGGAGAATTAGATAAAGAAACTAATAAATCTAAAAAAATGGAATTATTATGATTAATATCAAAATTTGATTTAATCAAAATAATAAAAATAGATAAATAACCTCCAAAAAATAAAATACTATTTAAAATACAAATTAATATAATACTAGCATATTCAGCTAAGAAGAAGAAAACAAAAACACTAGCAGAGTGTTCTGTCATGAAACCACTAACAAGTTCTGATTCCAAAATATTTAATCATATATATATATATATCTAAATAAATTAATCTTGAATTACTTTAAAACGATATGTATTTTTATAAACAAGACCTTTATTTAAATATTTAGCTCCCTGCGGGGGGGGACCGCCACTGCTGGGAGCTGCGTCGCTGCTACTGTTACCCTTGATATATTTAAATGTTTAGATAATTCCGTGTTATTATTAAACTTTAATATTAAATTATCATTTAAGTCATAAATACTTACACCTGAAGAATATTTACTCATTTTTTTTACTTATAAGATTTTTAGTTTGTTCACTGTGTCTCTTAAGAGACACTGGATTTAATTCACCAGGTTTGCTAATCAAAGCAAGAGCCTCTTTAGTATGTTTTTTTCCAAACATAGGATGATTATTTTTATCTTAAAAAAAATCTATCATCTTTTTTCTTGCTTGTTCAGTATGTTTAAAACCTAGCATACTAGTAGCTATAGCTTAAAAATTATATAAAGAATCAAATTTAAATAATTTTATATAATCTGACTCTAAGTCAGTTAAAGCTTTATTACTTATAACTTTATTTTTATATGAAAAATATTCATATATACAAAAATTAAATTTATCCAAACCATATTTTTTAAATGCATTTTGTAAAGCAATATTTGACTTTTTATTACTTAAATGTTCATTAAGTCTTAAATAAAGATCTTTTGCATTACCGTCGCCCCGCTTTTGCGCTGCTACTCCAAGTAGTAGCGCTGCAAAAACGGGTTTGGCCCGCGGGGACTAGATGAAGAATAATGTATTATACAGACATTCTAAATAGGGTTAGATAAATTTTTATAAAAATTATAAGATGAGATATTGATAACTCTAGGTGTAACAGTATATGATTTTATAAATATGTTAATTCTCATTAACGGTTGGACTATATCTTATTTAATATAATTAATAAAAATATATTAAATGATCACGTGTAGTCTCTGAAGGCTGAATTAATAAATTCATTCCCTGCTGATTGTCCTTAATTAAGGGTTTTCCAGCAAATAGTGATCTTTAATGAGACCAAATCTATAACTTGTATAGCCTCAGCTAAATCAAAAGGAGCTCTATTAGTTTCTGCTATAGAAGCTATAAAGAATACTAAAAATAAAGGAAATAGTGGTAATAATAAGATCATAACTTTTTGTGATTCTATTATAGTAATAACATTCAAACTACCAGTTAATAATATAACTAATAATAAAACAGAACTTAATATTAATTCATAACTAATTAATTGAGCAGTACTTCTTAATGAACCTAAAAATGCATATTTAGAATTAGCAGATCATCCTGCTAATAATATACCATATGTAGCTAAAGAACTAACTGCTAACATATATAATATACCTAAATTATGGTCAGATATATATAAACCTGAACCAAAAGGAATTACAAGATAACCTAATAAAGAAAAAATTAAAGTTATAACAGGTCCAAGGAAGAATAAAACAATATTAGCCTGTGTAGGTGAAACATACTCCTTTAATAATAATTTTAATGCATCAGCAAATGCTTGTAATAAACCATAATAACCTACTCCATTAGGTCCTAATCTTCTTTGCATACTAGCCATAACTTTTCTTTCTGCTATTGTTACAAAAGCAACAGATATTAAAGTAGGAACAATAACTAATAACCCTTCAAATATTGAAATTAAATAATTTTCAAATATTGAAATTAAAGAATTTAGAATTATTGTAAATAAATCTGACATTTTTTTTCTTTATTTTTTGTTACATAAAAAAAAATATATAGATATAATATTTTAAATATTTAACAACTTGCAGTATTATTAATTATATTATATATTTTTATATTTATGTTTAAATATGCTAAAAGTAAAAAGATATATATATATAAATTATAAACTTACTGAGTAATATAAATATATATATATAAATTTACCTACTATTTTATAACTAATAATTTTAAGAATTATTAAATTAAAATAAAAATATATTTATTAATTAAATAGAATTTTACCTCTTTAACCTTTATTACTATATACATTTTAAGGTTTTTAAAAATAACCTATATTGTAATATACATTTTATAATATAACCTATATTGTAATATTAATAACAAAATATTAAATAAAAACTTCGCGCGCGCGCAGTGAGCGCGTGCGCGAGGGGACTATATAAAAAATAAATATATTTTTAGGAGCCCGGGGAACTCGAATCCCTTTATTTCAATTTGCAGTCAAAACGCAGAACCCTCTGCTCAAGCTCCTTATATATTAGAAAAAAAATATATAAAAAAATGTTATATAAATATAACAATATAAACTACTTCGCGCGCGCGCAGTGAGCGCGTGCGCGAGGGGACTAATCCTTTAAATAGAAAAAAAAATAGAACCTATTTTATAAGATATTTATTTTTTTATAGCTAACTCTACTAAACTATTTTCAATAAGACTAACCACAGGTACTATTACAAAGAAGTGTGCAAAATATAAAACAGTAGAAATTTGTCCTAATTCAATAAAAGGAGTTTCAACGTGTTTAGCACCTATTTGCATTAATACTAAGAAATTAGCAACGAAAATATAGAAAGCTATTTTACTTAAAGGTCTGAATTGCACTCCTCTTAATTTAGATAAATCAGTTATAGGCATAACCATTAAAGCTAAAATAGCTGAGAACATAGCGATAACACCTAATAATTTATTAGGTATAGATCTTAAAATAGCATAGAAAGGTAAAAGATCTTTTGAGCAATTAATATAAGTATTTTAAATTCCCAATTTATATAGCATTTCTTTTATAAAATATTGGCTAACTAATAATCTCAATTTGTCCATAGATTCTTTGAATATATAAATTCTTGGTTTATTTTCTCTATTATAATGTATAGAACATTTAAGCCCAAATTTATCCTGTAAAACAAACATTAATTTATCAATATCTTCGTTAGAAAAGGCATAAGTACCTATATGAACACCTTCACCATGTCGACTACCATCATCCATTATTCAAAAAGCCAAACCTTTAGGTGTTAATAAACTATAAATATTAACAGGTATTACTTTTTTATTAAAGTTATAATATAACTCTCTATATTCATTAAAACAAGGTAGTTGCATGGTAACAAAATGATAAGAATAATATGTTTCATTAGATCTTTTATCAAGATATGTTCTACTTACAGGTATATATTGTTTAACACAAAAAGATTTAAATATATCATATACAAAAAGAAAATATTCTTTGTGCTTTGTAGTTTGACCATAATGTAGTCTAGAGTTGGCAGTAAGGGATCTTTTTGATATATGAGCATCACCTAGTAAAATACCAACTAAAACTTCTTTTACATCATCTGATATTGATATACCAGCCCTTTCAGCTGATGATAATCGTTTAATACCTTTTGTAGAACGAGTGGCAAAGAGAACTAAACTAATTAAAAAAAGACGTCACGCGCGCGCAGTGAGCGCGCAAAACGCGAGGGGACCACTTATATTAATTGTCTTCATTATATTTCTATAATGGTTGGACTATATCTTCACAAATCCCGCCTAGTGGTGAATATGTCTCGCGTGTAATCTCCCGCCTAGTGGGGAATGTGTCTCGCGTGTAGTCTCTGAAGGCTGAACTAAATAATTCATTCCCTGCTGATTGTCCGTATCTTCAAAAAGAATTACGGGTTTTCCAGCAAACAGCAAGATTAAGTGACATCTTTTCTATATCACTCTGGTACAATAGCAGGTGGAGTTTGCATTGGATTAGCCATTACATAATTTTCACTGTCTCCTAAAGCATTAGGCATAAAGAAAACAAATATTGATAAAACAATAAAGAAAATAAATATAGTAACTAAATCTTTAAAAATAAAGTATGGAGCAAAAGGTAATCTATCATAATTACCAGAAATACCTAAAGGATTACCAGATCCAACTGTATCGTGCATTGCTATTAAGTGCATTAAAGCTAAAGCAGCTAATACGAAAGGTAATAAGAAATGTAATGCAAAAAATCTGTTTAAAGTTGCATTATTAACGCTAAAACCTCCTCAAATAACAATTATGTTCATATAGTATTTAGCTATATTTATTAACTCTCATTAATATTTAGACTATGTATTAACCTATTTAAGGTTTGGGGTTGTCTTGTTAGGCTTATTGTTGACACTACTCACCTATTAGTCGTTGAACGTCCTTAATTAATTTATGCGCCTAATTAAGTTTCGCTACAAATAGTTTAATAGTCGGAGGTAATGCTATTAAACGTTCTTGTAATTTTCCCCATTTGCCTCTAAAGCATAACATTGTTGTTGCTTTAAGGAGCCTATATTATAATATTCTATATTTATTTTTATTTTTATTTATCTGGAAAATTTAAATTTTTATAACGTATACTATTTTCTAAATTATTTAATCATTTTGCATATTGAATATATTTTAAACCTACTAAAGGATGTAATCCTGAAAAAGAAAAAAAGTTTATAACATTTTGTATATCAGATTTAGAACTAACACCAAATTGACAATAGTTATTAGTTGTATCTATTTTTCTATTAGTATTAAATACTAATTTAAAAGCTTCAAATAAATTAATATGAAGTCTTTGTTTTAATTGGAAACAACCATCATTATTATTTTTAATAAAAAAAGAACCTTCTGAGGATGTAAACCCTATTATTCAATTTTTAAAAAAATGTAATAACGTATAATCTAATGGACTTTTAGGCATTTCAAATTTAGTTGGTATAATTTTTGGTATTGCACTCTGCATTTTTATATTATTTTCTAATATATGCATAGCTAAATTAAATTGATTAGCTCTAGTTTCAGTTAAGAAAAAAATATTATGATGCAAAAGTAATGGAAACAATATTTCTTGTAAATCCGTTCTATTGATTATTAATTTACAACATGGACTCTTTAAGTCTTTATAAATAGTAATTTTACCTATTTTTAGAACTGAGTGTATATACTCTAAAGTAGCTAAATCATCTAAATGTAATGATATAACTAATTTTATAGTTATAAAATTTTTAGGTGTTTTGCTTATTAAGATATAACCATCCCCATCAATTAATCCAACTAAAAATGATAAAAAAGATATAGGTATTGATATATATTCCTTTTTATCTATTCTAATATTTCTAATATTTTTTTTCAAAGCATTAGAATGTATATTTCCTATAGTAGGTAATAAATCTTTTATGCTTATTTTTGAATAATTTATAAATAAATAAAACATTATTATATAAAATATAGATATTATATATTTTGTTGACTCAACAATATCTTGACCTATTCAAGGTATAGCACTCATAAGGTTAGTAATAACAGTAGCCAAATTTTTTATTTATCTAATGTAGCATATATAGCTTATTTCATATTTTCATTAGATAAATCCTGTACTTTATATTCATTCATTGTAATGATTGTAATTTAATACAATATAAAGCCTTGAGAATTCATTAACCTAAAAATGAATAAAAATTCCGACTGTACATTAAGCATCGTTTCAGACACCCATCGGTGAACCAGTCTGTAGCGATATTTTACTCTACCGACGGTCTTAATGCAAAATAAACATCTTTGACCGTTTTCACCAATATTGCTATAGGTTTAAATTATAAATTTTTAGTAAAAATTGCTTTATAATATTACCATATAACTATATACGATTTATAATATTTTATATTACATACAACTTATAATATTTTATATTTCATACTAGGTATAATGTAAGGAGATACTATTTTTCTAAGATTAGTCATTGATTGTTTTAATACATATATTACGTATTGATCTTTTGCACCTGTTGCTTGAATAGTAGCTTTAATGTTAAAATTATTATTTAAAGCTTTAGTAAGTATTAAACATTCATTATATGAAAATGAATTAGTAGATAATTTTAAACTATTACCTACTTTACTACCATCATCCATTATTCATATAGCTAAAGCTAAAGGTGTTAAATATTTACCTATATTGTTAGGTACTATCTTAATACCATTTGAATACCACTCAGTATGTATCCAATCAAAACTTGTAAAACTTCAAGTATGAAATCTAATTATTTTTCTAACTTTACCTTTAACACCTAATCTTGTTGTGATTACAGGTATTTTATCATTACAATAACCTAATTGAGAAAAAAATTTATGTAAATATAACAAATAATCAACATGAGATGATTCTTGATAAAAGCTAATACGTGTACCTACACCTTTTAATCTTTTTTCTGCATATCCATCTCCAAGAAGAGATCCAAATATAATAGATATAACATCTATATTGTGTGGACCTATTCTATAAATACCTTTAAGTCTACATACTTTTTTTAGACTATTATCCAAAGAAAATTCAAAATCTTTTATAGGATTTATATATAAATAATTAAACATTACAAATAATGAGAATATAAATAAAAAATCGTACATTTGAGGCTTAGATATTAAACCTCATAAACTCATTTGACCATAAGGTAAAACATACAAACTTACATCGTTCTAAAAACGATGCTAGAATAACTTTGAATTCGTATATTCTATTAGCTCAAATAGGAGCTAAAAGCTTCGACTGTGCATTAAGCATCATTTCAGACACCCATTAGTGACCCAGTCTGTCGCGATCATTTATATAACCGACGATCTTAAAGTTTTAAACTTCTTTGATCGTTTTCACTAATATCGCCAAATAATCATCTAGACTATTCTATATCCCCGTCGGGATATACCACTTTAATCTTTTATTTTTTATAAAAATTGCTAAAAGATTTATACTCATGGGACTATGATTTAATATAAGTAATTTTATAATATAATAAATAGTCTTATGGACGGGTAAAACATTCTACAATTCATTGTCTTTTTACTAATTTTTTATCTGTCTGTAAAGCTCTTCTAATTGTTTTTTCACCACAATTTATAGCTTTAGCTGCATCAACTATATTATTATATTTACCATAAATAGTACGATTTAAATTATATAAAATAACAGGTCTTGTATTAGTTATACACTTTTTTTTTATATCTTCTGACATAGGGGGTCTATTTAAAGCCTTTTCTCTAATTTTTTCGATTGTTTCTTGTGATAAATTTTTATTAAGGCTACCTATCATTTCACGTCTACCATCAGTATATATATCTTTCATTTTTTGACGATCCACTTCAGTATGTTTATATCCAAAACTAGAACCTGCTTCAGTAAGTATATTATAATTAGGTAATAACAGTTTTAAATATTTATCTTCTAAATCCATCAATTCTTTATTATTTTCTTTGGTTACAATATTAGGATATAATTCTAATATCATAAAAGCAAAATTTTCTAATTTATACTTTTTTATAGCTAATTTAACTATTTTACTACCCTTGAAATAAATTAAATGATTAGAAAATCTAGAATAAAATCTATCTGTTGATGCAGAACCTATATAATAATCTTTAGTTATTTGATTATAAATCATATATATACCACTTAAACCTTTGGTATCTTTTAATACTTGTTTTCTAGTATCTTCTAAATTTAATTTTTCATAAACATACACAGGATTTAAACCTAATTCCTTAATTGAAGTTTTAAATGTTTCTGATATATTTTTATTACATCATGTTGAATACCCCCTAGTAATCATCCCTTTATTATTAAAAACATTAATAGTTCCCTCGCGCACGCGCTCACTGCGCGCGCGCGACGATGTTAATTTTTTACTATTTATTATATTTTTATTATTTACTTTTTTACTTATATTAAACCATTTTGGGCTATATTGATAACCCAAGAAAGCTGTCTAAGTTCCGGCTAACTATAACCTAAATTTATCTGTATAGCGCCCCTGTACTTTATCAATATATTAGTCCCCGATATTTAGCAAATATCTTTATAATATATCTCATCTAAAGCCTTGTGTAATCTTTACGATTAGGAACTTCCGACTGTACATTAAGTATCATTTCAGATACCCACTAGTGACCCAGTCTGTAGCGATTATATAATTAACCGACGGTCTATAAACAGATAACGAATGTTTAACCGTTTTCACTAGTATAGCCAGGAAAATAACCCAATACCCCTGTCAGGGTATTCTACTCTAGTTATAATTAATGCAAAAACTATTAATTATAACAGTATATTTTTAATTATATATTGCATATACTCTAAATCGAGTAGGACTTTGATCTAAGGAATCAAATTAAATATACCCTATAAATTTATATTTCATTTCGTCTACTATATACGGTTTAATTATTGAAACTAAATCAGTCATAGATTGTTTTCATATACTTATTTTTCATTGGCCAACATGTCCTGCTTTTACAACACTAGTTTTTAGCCCATATTTTTCATTAAGTATTTTACTTAAGTAAACACAATCTTTATGTGAAAAACTATTAGTTGCAAGATTTATTCCTTGATTTTTTTGTCTTGATCCATCTTGTAAAATTCAATGAGCTAAACCTATTGGTGTTATAAATTCCCCTATTCAATCTGGTACTTTTTTTATTATAGTACCATTAATTTCGTAATAAAAGGAATTGTATATCCATAATAGACTAGTAAAACTATGGGTTGTTAATCTATAGTTATAACGAGTTGATGTCACATCTAATCTTTTACTATTTATTGATTCAGATTTTACGACTAATTTAGGAGTTACTGTTGAACAGTAACCTAAATTATGTAAAGTAATGTTAAGGTGATGAATATATGCAGAATTTTTTACACTTTGTTCAAGACAAAATCTAACACTATCCATTTGTTTACCTTTTATTTTATTACCCCATCAATCTCCTAACATACCACATATTATTAAAGATAAGGCATCCTTATTATGAGGACCTACTCTTTGGATGGCTTTAGTTCTACCTTTAATAAAAGGTAAAACAGAAAGTATATTATTATTTGTATATTTAATTAGATAATCCCTAGTCAATTTGGCCACATTACTAGCCATCATAACTATAAGTATTACTGTACCAATAGCTCATGTTAAAGTTCTAGGTGATTTGTATGATCCGTAGTATAAACCTCTACCTATGTGTAAGTACACTAAAAAGAAGAAAGCTGATGCTGTATTAGCGTGTAAATAACGTACTAATCAACCATTATTTACATCTCTCATAATATGCTCTACAGAATTAAATGCTTCTAATACACTAGGTGTATAGTGCATAGCTAATGTAACACCTGTTACTATTTGTATACCTAAACATAATGCTAATAATGAGTAGGGGTCAGCCGTCTTAACGAACTGCCCTCCGAACCGTACGTGATAGTTTCCCATCATACGGCTCTCACCCAGAATGTTCTGCAAAATTTGATCTTGTCGATTATAAATAAGTGTTTATCCAGTGTAACGTCCGATTTCCTTGATGTCAGCGTGAGTAAGTTTTCCATTGTGATAAAGATCGTGGTGGTATTTACATAATGGTATTTGTTTTCTTTTCATCGCTCCTACTCATTGTTCGTAAGTAGAATTACCTGATCTTAATTTTGCTCTTACATCCTTAACTGTTCTTAGGTGGTGCATTTCTATATCATATGTTGTACCGCAAAGTGTACAAGCTTTCCCAAACTTTGTCTCAGTTAATTTACTTGCCCAAGTCCCTTCTAGAATTTTGTCTGGTAGGGGAATGTTTTTGGTATTTTGATAGAAATGTCTCACTCTAAGGTTGTCAGGTTTGTAGAGTTCTTTGTCAGTTTCTGGACATTTTAGTTTTTTTCCAAATTTTTGGAAAACTTTACTTAGTGTGTCCAGTTTGAACTTACGAGCCAGTGTTAAAGCACAAGAAGCTTGTAAGTATCAAATTATTCTACCTAGCTTATTTAAATTGGAAGCGAAGCTGTAGAAATTTAATATCCCATGTATTTTTGCGTTATAGAAGGAGAGTATATCGTAATGTGATAGGTTTGTTAGAGCCCCTAGGTGTTTAGGGATGTAGGTTTGTGCATTATTTTGTTTCAAATAACCTTCAACTTTCATCTTATTTAAAATTGCCTTAATAGGTGCTTTAATTAAGGGTCTTCTCACAACTACCATATTTCTACTTGTTTTATTTCTTCCGAAGAAAGTAGGTGTCCTCTTTAGTTTAACTATTTCAGCACCTAAGAAATTGAACTTATTTTCTTGCATATGAGTGATAATTGTTTTATCATCATTCAGACTTGCACCACATTTACTATTTAGTATGTCTTTACAATTAAGTTTTATCATCTCCGCTTCGTCTCTAGTACCAATAGTCATTATAACGAAATCATCAGCATATCTGATGTATCTCATTCTTCTGAAATTGGGGTCAAAACTATCTACATTTTTTGTATTATGTAACATACGAAGAAGTTTCATACGTTCACTCATATTTGTGGCCAGTCTTCTTTGACGTTCAATTTTCTGATATGCAGGATTGTGTCTTCTTTTCTTTCCTTTCTCGTAGGAAGCAGCAAATTTCTCCATGTATTCGTCAAATTGGTGCATAACAATATTACAAAGTAAAGGACTTAAAATTCCTCCTTGAGGGATTCCAATGTTAGATTTAACAACTTTATTTGTTTTCGGGTCAATATACCCTGCCTTCAAAAATTTGTTAATTAACTCTAGCATTCTAGTGTCCACAATCTTTTTCTTAACCTGATCCATCACAATATTATGAGGGATCGAGTCAAAACATTTACTTATGTCACCTTGAATGACTCATACAAAGTTTTGTCCACCACAGTAAATTTGGGACAGTGCTGAGTGAACTGATCTCTTAGGTCTGAACCCGTGGGAACTGTCTAAGAATTCAGCTTCTCAAATCGCTTCCATTATTACTTGAAGTGCCTTTTGTACTATCTTGTCTCTAGGAGATGCGATAGTTAAAGGTCTCATCTTATCTGAATTAGCTTTGGGAATTTCTATCCTTCTTGAGTGACTGAAATCAAACTTTCCGGATTTGATTTCTTCAGCTATTTTTTTGAACCATACTCAGTTTAGGTCATCAAGAGTCTCTTTCTTTACTCCCCTTGTCATGTTACCCGGTTTACCTTTGATTTCTTCATAACAAGCTACCAGAAAGTATGGGTCACTAAGGAGTTGGATAAATTTGTTGTATTTAGCGTCGTGAGTTTCAAATTCGCTAAGTCTTAAGGAAATAATTTGAGTCAGAGGAGGGTTAGCGGTTGATTTGTTCAACTTGACCTTTCCGTCCCTGGAGATTTTATCACTCAAACTTATTTCTTTAGTTTCTTTGACATTCTGGCTATTTCCCTTCGTCCCAACAACTGAACTACTATGGAAACTCCGTTTCCGCATAAAAGACTTATTGTGTCAGACATAGGCGGTTAAATCCCGTGGTTGACTGTTAATTCCGTTTAATGTCCTCGTAACCTTAGCCGCTTGCACAGTTCTAGTATTCCCTATATTGGGATGACGTGAGGCTTCTCATCAACACATTATACTTTGGATATTATAATGTGCAATGCCTCAAATGTACCGACATATTCTGCTTAGGATACAGTTCCTGAATAGATGACGTCACTGTGTATCAAGTTTGTTATCCTCGACATAGTTACACCTGCTAAATCTGTTCACTAATGGGGGCAGTCCCATCTTTACAGATCTATTGTATTCAACTACCCAAGTAATGTAATTATTAGCTACATAACTCGTGAATACCCGCAGCTTGTATAGTGATACTTTCACTGATGAGTATACAATGAAGTCTGGACAGACTTCGATAATCAACGCCCTCACACGGCGTACTCCAAAGTTTCATAAATAACTTATATTAGCGGGTTGTGGTGAATCTATCATATATGAATTTACTATCTTTAATAAAGGATGACTTTTTAAAATTCTCATTTATATGTAATAAAAAATATTTTATTTTTAATTCACATAATTAAATTATAAAAAAATATATTAACAAATTAATCAAATTGTTAATTAATGTTGTAATTAACAACTAATAGATAGTATTAAATTTTAATTAAAAATAAAAATGTTTAAACTTAAATACTATTAGGTACAAATAATATTATAGATAAGATATTAGATATATGTAATCATTCGTTAGGCATAAACATAAATAAAAGAATAATTAAAGTCAATATAGAAATAGTAATACTTAAAGAACTAGATAAAGCAAATTTTGAATCAAAGTATATTCTATTAATAACTTTATTTTTTTGTAAAATAAGAGCTGGTATTTTAAGATCTTTTAATTTATTAAAAGATGTATAAGTATGTCCATCAAAGAACATTGTTTTAACAATAAATAGATAATAAACTGCACTAATAACACTAGTTAAAACTCCTACAAGTGTTAAGAAAATAAATCCTTCTTGTAAGGCTGCTGAGAATACCATCTGTTTTGCAAAAAATCCCATTAAAGGTGGTATACCTGCAAATGAAAATAAAGTAATAGATAAACTTAAAGCTAACATACTATTTATATGGAAGTATCCTTTAAGTTGACTTATTAATTGGATTGGAGAATTATTTTTATCTATTAAATTATTATGATTTATATTTTTATCATTATAAGCATATAAACTATAACCTATAGCTACTAATAATATAAAAGCATTTAAATTAGATAAACTATATTGTATTAAATAAAAAATAAATGATTGTATTGATTCAACACTATTTATAGTTAATGCTAATAACATGAAACCTAAATGAGAAATCGTACTATAAGCAAATAATCTTTTAATTCTAAATTGAGTTAAACCTAAAACAGTTCCTATTACTAATGATAATAAAGAACTTACTAATAAACTTGTTGTTCAAGAATATTGAGAAGTAATATAAATACTATTAGTATAATGAACTAATTGTAGTAATAATGTTAATATAGATATTTTTGCTATTATTGCTACAAAAGTTGTTACTATTGTTGGTATACCATCATAAACGTCCACGGAGGTTAAATTTATCGTACTAATTATATAAAAGATCAGCCCTTCCTCTCCTCTAACTTCGTCAGAGGGGGAAGAAGGAATTTTAGGTATGAGGCAAAAGGACTATACAATCCAACTTTGAATAATCAGAGGTTAATAGGCAATCTTACCGAGGGAGACGACCACGAAGGGAGACCAAATAAGGAAAAATAAATTTGGGCCAGATAAATTTATTCAATCAATCTCCCTTTATTAATCCCCGCTTTTATTTCCTTAATCTGATGTAAACCTTCCTTAGTAAGGTGACCCTTCGTTTTAATAATCTCCGCCACCTTTACTCAATCTTCAAAATCTTGCGATTTTACACCAAGGATAGAATATTTACGGAAAAACGGTATGATCTTTTCATAGTTATGTTTAAATGACTGACATATAAACTCAGAATGATTTTTATAAGAATAAGCTTGACCGCACCCAAAGAAATCAACTAAACTTTTTAGAAGTAAATCATCTCTAACATGTTGAGTTAATACATAGATTATGGATACACTATTTCCTACTTTATATGCTTTAGACTCCCTTATACTAACTTTGAAACATCCGTCACCTGAAGTAAAACCAGCTACCCATTGAGGGTGTAGTGGTAGAGTATTTTTATTTTCTTCACAAGCGATTATTCCATCATTGTTCTGAGTAAATGGAGCGTGAACAGAATGAATAGAAAGGTTGTTAATTAAAGGTCTTGGTAGAGCTACACTATTAGGGAAAGCCTCTTTTAATGTAGGTGTTAGTCCCTTATTGATAGCAGCTCTAATATTTATTATTTTTTGTAAACCTTCAACCGTTAAATGTTCCCCTTGTTTCATTCTCATAACTGCCTCTCTAAATAAAAGGTAATCGGCTCGCTTATGAGTTTTTAAAGGATAATTATCAAAATGAGGAACTATTTTCGCCAAGATTTGGCTTAGAGAACCTACTGTAAAATCACAACAACCATTTCTTTCTTTTCCTATTCTTCCTACTCCTCCTAAGTAAGCTTGAATAAATTTTAATAGCCCTACATCTTTTTTATGGAGATTGATTATAAAATTAGCCTCTAATTGTCAACCTAAGTTGTTTCTTGGTGTTTTTCGTACTGTAATCAAAAAACACCCTTCAGCGTCAGCGAATCCTGTAATAAATCAAGGTTCATTAAGCTGAGTGTGTTTATTATTAATTGTAAGGTTATTGTCCTTAAATACCTCACCTCCTTTAGAATAAAGCCGTCTTTGAATAATTAGATTAGAAGGGTTTTTAACTTGATAGTTTCTTTCGAAACCCATTAGAGTACATTTTAAACATGGTAAATTATTACCATGCCAACTACCGTCTACTCGTTGCTCTTTTACAGCAATATTTTCACATATTGCTGACTTAGATCCGCGATAACCCACGTTCTTTTCAGAAGCCTTCTGGCTTATTACCATACATGAGTGATTAGTTCATCCACCTACAATCTTTTGATTGTGGCTTGGTACCAGAAGTTCTAGGGCGTCCCCGGAGTTTGGCAGTTTACTCCCAAATAAAAAGGATTTCCCAGGTCCTTTGTCAGGAGATCAGAAATGGAATGGTGCAGCTGATATTTTAAATAAGAATCCTACAGATATTAATAATAAACAATATGGTATATATGTAGTTATTTCCTGTTCGTTTACTATTCCAGCTAAATTATTTATAACATAGAAACTATCTAAATATGTTACACCTAAATTTGCATAAATTAATGCAATACCTAATAAGATAAAACAGGAAGATAATCCACCTAATAAGAAATAAGTTAAACTAGCTGATGTAGAAGATTCTGAATTTCTATACATAGCACATAATAAATATAACCCGTAACTTTGTAATTCTATTGATAAGAAAATAGAAACTAAATCACTACTTGATATTAATAATACACTTCCTGTTATTATAAAAAATAACATTAATGTATATTCTAATATTGTATATTGTTCTCCTTTTTTTAATATAATATTTGATACAGTTATATTTTTAACAAATTGTAATTTTGTAAATAATAATTTGTGTAAACTCATATATTCACTAGATATAAGTTTTCTAGGATAAAATCCTGTCATATTCAATATCAATAAACTAATTAGAAATATTAATATGTGAAATATTTGTGTTATAGAAGATGTGTAAAATAACCCTCCAAATAACCCAATACCATTATCTAAATATGTTAGAAATAAATTATTATAGGATAAATAAATACAATAAAATAACGCTATTATACCTATTCTACTATATAGAATTGCAGTATCACGTCTAAAAGACAAAGCATTAGATAATAATAAACAGAATATTGAGGATAAAAGCATAGAATTTACTAAAATAAATTTATAAGCTAAATAATAAAAAAAAAAATTCACCCACCGATTTTATCCCAAAAGGGGGACTAAATTAAAAAAAAATTGAATTTTTTTTTATCATAATAAATAATTTACCAATTATTTATTGTATTTTTGTATATTATTTTATTTATCTCTCCATTGTTCGATTTGTTCAAAAGCTCTTTTAGTATCAAATTGATCCAAAACCCATATAGACGATCCTTGAGGATCCAATTGACTAATACGAATATCACTTTGAACTATTTTGTCAAGATATATGTATAAAGGTTCTAAGGTTTTGTAAGGTAGATGTGTATCAGTTCCATACATAGCTGAAATAGCACCATAGAATGTGTTAAATCACTCAACACTGTGTTTGTAATGATATAGGCTGTGCACTAACTCATTACCGAAAGCAAAAATTAATGATTGTAAATCGCTCATAAAAAAAAAATCCCACCGGGGAGGACAACTCCCCCCCGGGGGCTAGTAGATATAATAATTTTAATAAATAAGAAATAGTACATATGAGCCACCTATACCCCAACCAACCTCCCATCTAGTGCTCTTTTATAAAATATATTAAAAAAAAAAAACTTTAAATTAAACAAATAATATAAAAAAAAATATTTATTAGTCCCCTCGCGCACGCGCTTACTGTGCGTCCGCGACGTTTGATGATGATTTCTTGTTACTATTTAATAAAGCAAATAAAGTAAAAATAATTAAGATTAATAAATTATTATCATTATAAGAGAAATATAATAGAGAAATATAAAATATTAAACCTATTAAAATGTATAAAGCATAAGTAGTAACAATAC